GTTTCGTTTTTGTGGGTTGGTCCGGTCTATTGCTCTTTCCTTGTGCCTATTTTGCCTTAGGTGGATGGTTCACGGGTACAACCTTTGTGACTTCATGGTATACTCACGGATTGGCCAGTTCCTATCTGGAAGGTTGTAATTTCCTAACTGCCGCAGTTTCTACTCCTGCTAATAGTTTAGCACATTCTTTGCTGCTATTATGGGGTCCCGAAGCACAAGGAGATTTGACTCGTTGGTGTCAATTAGGTGGTCTATGGACCTTCGTTGCTCTTCACGGTGCTTTCGGTCTAATAGGTTTCATGTTACGTCAATTTGAACTTGCTCGATCTGTACAATTGCGACCTTATAATGCAATTGCATTCTCTGCTCCAATTGCTGTCTTTGTTTCTGTATTTTTGATCTATCCATTGGGACAGTCCGGTTGGTTTTTCGCACCTAGTTTTGGTGTAGCAGCTATTTTCCGTTTTATCCTCTTCTTTCAAGGTTTTCATAATTGGACCTTGAATCCATTTCATATGATGGGAGTTGCCGGAGTATTGGGTGCTGCTCTTCTATGCGCTATTCATGGTGCTACCGTGGAAAATACTTTATTTGAAGATGGTGATGGTGCAAATACGTTCCGTGCTTTTAACCCGACTCAAGCCGAAGAGACTTATTCCATGGTCACTGCTAACCGCTTCTGGTCCCAGATTTTTGGGGTTGCTTTTTCCAATAAACGTTGGTTACATTTCTTCATGTTATTTGTGCCAGTGACCGGTTTATGGATGAGTGCCATTGGAGTAGTTGGTCTAGCTCTAAACTTACGTGCCTATGATTTTGTTTCCCAGGAGATCCGTGCAGCAGAAGATCCTGAATCTGAGACTTTCTACACAAAAAATATTCTCCTGAACGAAGGTATTCGTGCTTGGATGGCGGCTCAAGATCAGCCTCATGAAAACCTTATATTCCCTGAGGAGGTCCTACCCCGTGGAAACGCTCTTTAATGGAACTATAGCTTTAGCTGGTCGTGATCAAGAAACCACTGGTTTCGCTTGGTGGGCCGGTAATGCCCGACTTATCAATTTGTCGGGTAAATTGCTTGGGGCTCACGTGGCTCATGCCGGATTAATTGTATTCTGGGCCGGAGCAATGAACCTATTCGAAGTGGCTCATTTCGTACCGGAAAAACCTATGTATGAACAAGGATTGATTCTGCTTCCCCATCTAGCTACTCTAGGATGGGGAGTCGGTCCTGGTGGGGAAATCGTGGACACTTTTCCATATTTTGTATCTGGGGTACTTCACTTAATTTCTTCTGCGGTTTTAGGTTTTGGTGGTATTTATCATGCACTCATAGGACCCGAAACTTTAGAAGAATCTTTTCCATTCTTTGGCTATGTATGGAAAGATAGAAACAAAATGACCACAATTTTGGGTATTCACCTAATCTTGCTAGGTGTTGGTGCTTTTCTTCCAGTGCTAAAAGCTTTGTATTTTGGAGGTGTATATGATACTTGGGCTCCCGGCGGTGGAGATGTAAGAAAAATTACGAACCCGACACTTAACCCAAGTGCTATATTTGGTTATTTACTGAAATCTCCTTTCGGAGGAGAAGGATGGATCGTTAGCGTGGACAATCTAGAAGATGTAATTGGAGGACATGTATGGTTAGGTTCCATTTGTATCTTCGGTGGTATCTGGCATATCTTAACCAAACCTTTTGCATGGGCTCGCCGTGCATTCGTATGGTCCGGAGAAGCTTATTTGTCCTATAGTTTAGCGGCTCTATCCCTCTTTGGTTTTATTGCTTGTTGTTTTGTTTGGTTCAACAATACCGTTTATCCCAGTGAATTTTATGGGCCCACCGGCCCAGAAGCCTCTCAAGCTCAAGCGTTTACTTTTTTAGTTAGAGACCAACGTCTTGGAGCTAGTGTGGGGTCTGCCCAAGGACCTACTGGTTTAGGTAAATACCTTATGCGTTCTCCGACTGGAGAAATTATCTTTGGAGGGGAAACGATGCGTTTTTGGGATCTCCGTGCTCCTTGGTTGGAACCCCTAAGGGGCCCTAATGGTTTGGATCTGAGCAAGTTGAGAAAAGACATACAGCCTTGGCAGGAACGACGTTCAGCAGAATATATGACTCATGCTCCTTTAGGTTCTTTAAATTCTGTGGGTGGTGTAGCTACCGAAATCAATGCGGTGAATTATGTCTCTCCCCGAAGTTGGTTATCCACCTCCCATTTCGTTCTAGGATTTTTCTTCTTCGTAGGTCATTTGTGGCATGCGGGAAGGGCTCGTGCAGCTGCAGCAGGATTTGAGAAAGGGATTGATCGTGATTTCGAACCTGTCCTTTCCATGACTCCTCTTAACTGAAACAATAGATCAAACCAGATGGAAGAAAAATCGATTCAATTTCATTACATCTATCTCCCATATCGGCGGGATAGGAGTCTTTTCAAATACTCTTTTTCCAACTGGATCCTTGTAGCTCGGCTATATACAGCCGAGCTATTCTCTTTTTTTTTTATTGGACCGGTAAATGCAATTGTTGAAAAACAAAAGGAGAGAGAGGGATTCGAACCCTCGATAGTTTTTTTATCTATACCGGTTTTCAAGACCGGAGCCATTAACCACTCGGCCATCTCTCCCGGGGACAACTTCTATTCTACCCCTTCGTATAATCCCTAACTATAAGCATAAAGTCGGGTCGATACCAACTATACCTGTGACATATGATGATTTTTCATCATCTGGAATGGAAAAAAAAGAAACGAATTTCCCTCTCCTCTCACACTCAAATATCAAATTGAAAAAGTTTGAAAGCTCGATCAATTTATGGTCAAATCCTTTCCATAGTGCATTTGATCAGAATTGAAAATTGGGGATCGGATGGTATAGTCTATTCAATCTGTTGGGAGCTTGTAAGATCACAACCATGACTATTGCTTTCCAATCGGCTGTGTTTGCATTAATTGCTATTTCATTTTTACTAGTGATTGGTGTACCTGTTGCACTTGCCTCTCCCGATGGTTGGTCAAGTAGCAAAAATGTTGTATTTTCGGGTGTATCATTATGGATCGGATCAGTCCTTTTTGTAGGTATCCTTAATTCTTTCATATCTTAGATATGTTCTAGATGTTTTAGGTTCACACTCCCTCCCCCTCCTCCCGGAGGGCTTTATAGCTTTTCTGAAGGGCCTTTTACTTCAGGCCCAAGGAGGAGGGGTTTTCCATATCCGTAATTGAATTAATAATTGGACCATTCAAAAATGGTATCTACTTACGAATGGGATTGAACATATATGTATTTTCCATTTCAATTAGATGAATATATAGATATTCATCTAATTGAAATGCGGGTATGGTTGAATGGTAAAATTTCTCTTTGCCAAGGAGAAGATGCGGGTTCGATCCCCGCTACCCGCCCTTCACATGGAATATGAAAAAGAATAGTTCATGTATTGATCGTTTCTTTTCCTCACTTATAATTCAATTATAAATTGATAAGTGAGAGAGCAATCCTTTCCGGACCAAAATACTTCGTATGTTCTGGTCTGGCGGAGACAGGATTTGAACCCGTGACCTCAAGGTTATGAGCCTTGCGAGCTACCAGACTACTCTACTCCGCACCATTGATTTATATCATAATCAGAATGGGTACACAAAACAATAATGGGATATAGTACCCCTATCCCTATATAGGGATAGGGGTACTATATCCCATTATCACAAGAAACTTCAATTACTTTTTTTCTTTTCCTACCAACTCGATTTTTTTATCCCGGGCAATAAACATGCGTGGGCCATCTCACGGAGTATGTGTCCGGACAATCCAAAGTCTCGATAGTTGGCTCTAGGTCTTCCAGTCGAAGAACAACGTCGATGGAGACGTGTAGGTGCACTATTACGTGGTGAAGATTGCAATTTTCTATGAATTTCCCATTTGTCATCCAATGATGACACTTTGCTTTTTTCCTCCAAAGATTGACGAATTAAATGATATTTCCGTTCCAGTGCTTGTCTCTTCTTCTCTCTCTGAATGAGACTCTTTCTCGCCATAATAGTTCAGTCGGTACTATCACCTACCAGGAATAAAAATATAGATCAGATTTTAGATGGAGTAATATTATGTTGATTACTTTTTCTCTGTGGGGTATTGTCATTGTATCAATGACAATACCCCACAGAGAAATTGATGAAGAAGAATTAACCAAATTTACCTGATGTAGAGGCAATTAAAAAAGCTGCATAAGTGAATATATAACCTACGGAAAAGTGAGCTAATCCAACTAATCGTGCTTGAACAATGGAAAGGGCTACTGGCTTGTCTCTCCATCGAACTAAATTAGCTAAAGGCGTGCGTTCATGGGCCCATGCAAGAGTTTCGATCAGTTCCTGCCAATATCCACGCCAGGAAATAAGGAACATAAATCCAGTAGCCCAAACAAGATGCCCGAATAAGAACATCCACGCCCAAACAGATAAACTGTTCATACCAAAAGGATTGTATCCATTAATAAGTTGTGAAGAATTTAACCATAGATAATCTCTTGACCATCCCATTAAATAAGTGGAAGACTCATTAAATTGTGCTACATTACCCTGCCATAATGTTATATGCTTCCAATGCCAATAGAAAGTAACCCATCCAATAGTATTCAACATCCAGAAAACTGCTAAATAAAAAGCATCCCAGGCCGAGATATCGCAAGTACCACCCCGTCCCGGACCATCGCAAGGAAAACTATAACCAAAATCTTTTTTATCTGGCATTAACCTGGAACCACGCGCATCCAAAGCACCTTTAACTAGGATCAATGTAGTTGTATGCAAACCTAGAGCAATAGCATGATGAACCAAAAAGTCTCCAGGACCAATTGTTGAGAACAATGAATTATTATTATCATTAATAGCATTTAACCAACCGGGTAACCATATGCTCTTACCTGCATCGAATGATGGACCACTTGTTGAAGATAGGAGTATATCGAAACCATATAACGTCTTACCATGAGCAGATTGTATCCACTGAGCAAATATGGGCTCGATCAAGATTTGTTTTTCTGGAGTACCGAAAGCAAGCATAACATCATTATGGACATAAAGTCCCAAGGTATGGAAACCTAGTAATAAACTAACCCAACTAAGATGAGATATTATAGCTTCTTTCTGCTCCAACATTCTCGCCAATACATTATCCTTATTCTGTTCCGGATTATAATCCCTAATGAGGAATATAGCTCCATGAGCAAAGGCTCCTGTCATAATGAACCCGGCAATGTATTGATGATGAGTATATAATGCAGCTTGGGTGGTGAAGTCTTGTGCTATGAATGCATAAGCGGGTAAAGAATACATGTGTTGAGCTACCAAGGAAGTTATAACCCCCAAAGAAGCTAAAGCAAGACCCAATTGAAAATGAAGAGAATTATTGATTGTGTTATAAAGACCCTTATGTCCGCGTCCTAATAGGCCTCCTGGAGGAACATGTGCCTCCAAAATATCTTCCATACTGTGACCAATCCCAAAGTTGGTTCTATACATATGACCAGCAATTGAAAAAACAAGTGCAATAGCTAAATGATGATGAGCCATATCAGTCAGCCATAAACTTTGAGTTTGTGGATGGAATCCTCCGAGAAAAGTTAGAATAGCAGTTCCCGCCCCTTGGGAGGTACCGAATAAGTGACTACTAGAATCAGGATTTTGAGCATAGAGATTCCACTGACCTGTGAAAAGCGGTTCTAAACCTTCGGGATGCGGTAATACATCCAAAAAATTATCCCATCTGACGTGCACTCCCCTTGATTCAGGAATAGCGACATGAACTAAATGCCCTGTCCAAGCTAGAGAACTGACTCCGAAGAGTCCTGACAAATGATGATTGAGACGGGATTCGGCATTTTTGAACCATGAAACACTTGGTCTCCATTTAGGTTGTAGATGTAACCTACCCGCTATTAAAAAGATGACAGAAAGAAATAGCAAGAAAAGAGCTCCAGCATAAAGATCTTCGTTAGTGCGTAAGCCAATGGTATACCACCACTGATAAACACCGGAATAAGCAATATTGACCGGACCGGGAGCACCTCCTCGGGTAAAGGCTTCTATAGCTGGTTGACCAAAATGAGGATCCCAAATTGCATGAGCAATGGGTCTTACATGTAAGGGATCGCGTACCCATGCTTCAAAATTGCCTTGCCAAGCCACATGGAACAAATTACCAGAGGTCCACAGAAAGATTATTGCCAACTGACCAAAGTGGGAAGCAAAAATTTTATGATAAAGGCGTTCTTCGGTAATATCATCATGACTCTCAAAGTCATGTGCGGTCGCAATACCGAACCAAATACGACGAGTAGTTGGGTCCTGGGCCAAGCCTTGGCTGAACTTTGGAAATCTTGATGCCATATACTTTTCAAATCCTCCTAGCCTTTATCCTATTGCAATAATTCTTGCCAGGAAGAACGCCCATGTTGTGACGATTCCACCCAGAAGGTAATGAGCTACTCCTACAGCACGTCCCTGTACAATGCTCAAGGCTCTGGGCTGGATAGCAGGAGCAACCTTCAATTTGTTATGGGCCCAAACAATAGATTCAATGAGTTCTTGCCAATACCCACGGCCGCTGAATAAGAACATTAAACTGAAGGCCCAAACAAAATGAGCACCTAAAAATAAAAGACCATATGCAGATAATGAAGAACCATAAGATTGGATCACTTGAGAGGCTTGTGCCCATAGAAAGTCACGGAGCCACCCGTTAATCGTAATGGAACTTTGTGCAAAGTTTCCTCCCGTAATATGAGTTACCACTCCCTGATCACTTATATTACCCCAAACATCGGACTGCATTTTCCAGCTGAAATGGAATATTACTACCGAAATTGCATTGTACATCCAGAATAAACCAAGGAAGACATGATCCCAGGCAGATACTTGACATGTTCCTCCTCTACCAGGTCCATCACAAGGAAAGCGAAAACCCAGATTCGCTTTATCAGGTATTAAACGGGAGCTACGGGCAAATAGAACACCTTTAAGTAGGATTAAAACAGTCACATGGATAGTAAATGCATGAATGTGATGTACCAAAAAATCCGCGGTTCCTAATGGAATTGGTAACAAAGCCACTTTGGAACCTACTGTCACCAAATCACCACCTCCCCAGGTTAAGCTGGTACTCGCTGTTGCACCAGGAGCTGTTGAACCAGGTGCTGAAGCATGAGTGTTTTGTATCCATTGCGCAAAGATAGGTTGTAATTGTATAGCAGTATCTGAGAACATATCTTGAGGACGTCCTAGAGCGCTCATAGTATCATTATGAATATACAGACCAAAACTATGGAAACCTAAGAATATACATACCCAGTTGAGGTGTGATACAATTGCATCACGATGTCTAAGAACGCGATCTAATAAATTGTTGTATTGAGTAGTTGGGTCATAGTCTCTTACCATAAAAATCGCTGCATGTGCAGCAGCGCCAACTATGATAAACCCACCAATCCACATATGATGTGTGAACAGAGAGAGTTGGGTACCATAATCAATAGCTAGGTATGGGTAGGGAGGCATCGAATACATGTGGTGAGCTACAACAATAGTTAAAGATCCTAACATAGCTAGGTTAACAGCTAGCTGAGCATGCCACGAGGTAGTTAAGATCTCGTAAAGACCTTTATGGCCCTCCCCCGTAAATGGACCTTTATGAGCTTCTAAAAGGTCCTTGAGATTATGGCCAATGCGCCAATTGGTCTTATACATATGACCGGCTATCAGGAAAAGAACTGCAATAGCCAAATGATGATGCGCAGTATCGGTCAACCACAGACCCCCCGTTACTGGATTTAATCCTCCACGAAAAGTCAAAAAGTCTGAATATTCCGACCAATTCAGGGTTAAAAATGGGGTCAATCCCTTAGCAAAACTGGGATAAAGTTGAGCCAAAAGATCGCGATTGAAAATAAATTCATGAGGAAGTGGTATCTCTTTAGGATCCACTCCAGCGTCTAGAAGTTGGTTAATGGGTAGAGAGACGTGTATTTGGTGTCCTGCCCAAGATAGAGATCCAAGTCCTAGTAACCCCGCTAAATGATGGTTCAACATGGATTCTACTTCCTGGAACCAAGCCAATTTTGGGGCAGCTTTGTGATAATGGAACCAACCAGCAAAAAGCATTAACGCTGCAAAGATCAATGCACCAATTGCAGTGCAGTAAAGTTGTAATTCACTGGTTATTCCAGATGCTCGCCAAATCTGGAAGAACCCAGAGGTTATTTGTATCCCTCGAAAACCTCCACCTACATCCCCATTCAATATTTCTTGGCCTACTATTGGCCAAACTATTTGGGCACTGGGTTTGATGTGAGTGGGATCAGCCAGCCATGCTTCATAATTGGAGAAACGAGCGCCGTGATAGTACATCCCACTTAGCCAAATAAAGATGATGGCTAGTTGACCAAAATGAGCGCTAAAGACTTTGCGAGAAATATCTTCCAAATTATTAGTATGGCTATCAAAATCGTGAGCATCAGCATGTAAGTTCCAGATCCAAGTGGTAGTATCAGGACCTTTAGCTAGCGTCCTTGAGAAATGACCAGGTTTGGCCCATTTTTCAAAAGATGTTTTTACAGTATCTCTATCCACTACGACCTTTACTTTCTTTACTTCTGGTTCCGGTGAACGAATGGTCATTGAATTCTCCCCTTTTCGGACGGGACTTAAATAATAAGAAACCTGCCAATAGCAATTAGTGAACTTACGAGAGATATATCTCAACTCGTTTCTCCCTTTATTTTCTAGTTTATGACTGGAGCGACTATGATACGGGAGTCAATCTGAGGCAGGTGTTCAATTCTATTATGACATATCTTTGAGGTGCTCAATGGACTGTGGGCTTTTATCATGCAAAAAAGCCTTTTTTTTGTAATTTTAAAAAGCAACGGTGATTATTACACCGTTTCTAGATGGATAAATAAATATATCTGTATATATGGATATATATATTTATTTATCCATCTATTGAGACTCCTCCGTATGTCCCATATAAAAGGCCATCCATTATAAATCGTTATTCATGGATCATTAATGAAAAAAATATCCGGATGGATTTTACCCCTATTAAGAAGATCCATCAACAATCCAGAATCAGAAAAGGTATTCTTTTTATATTGTAAATATATTCCTATAAGATGTCGACGAAATAGAATCTAATTTTTGGGAATATTCTGGAAAAATCCCATTGATTTCGAGTCAGATATTCAATAATTAAAACGATTTCCCAATAATAGAAACTCTCATTCTCCAAAGCGTCCTGTAATCTTTAACCAATTTTGTGCTTCGATGTAATTGCCCGGAGCAAGTGCTATAGCTTGTTCCCAATACTCAGCAGCTTGATCGAACCAAGCCTCCGCAGTTTCAGGATCTCCCTGTCGAATGGCCTGTTCTCCTCGGTCGGGATAGGTAAACTTGGAAAAGTTTTCTTCCCTTAGAACCGTACTTGAGAGTTTCCTACCTCATACGGCTCAATCCACTATTCTTTAGTCCTCTACCAAAATTTCCAAAGAATTGGAGATGATTCATTGGGAGTTCATATTAACCAAAGGACCAAAAAAAGTCAATGACATGAGTTTCTGATTTAACTTCCAATCAATTCAATGATCAGGTTCTATCTTTTCTCCTACCCTCAAAAAGATGAAGTATATCTCTTTCTATACTTCAGATTGATTGTCCAAATCAAAGTCTTTTTGCAAGGTAACTATCTCAGTTCCGTATAGAATTTTTGGAGAGTACTCTCTGGCTGGAGTACTTCACATCTTTAGGATCTGATGCTACACCGCTGCTCAATAGCTTAGTAGATCAACTCTATTACATAAGTTGATTCCTGATTCTTGTCAATGAGCAGATTTGATCGTATCAGCCCGAACCTTCTTTCAATAATTGATCTTTATGGTGCTTCCATCATCAATTGAATTTATTATCCATGGAATATTTAGGCTCTATCTATTCATATTCGGGCTCCTATGAGAGTTTTTTTCGCTACAGCTGATAAAATACCGTTACTTGGGACGGTGCATATGTAGAAAGCCTTTTCTTTTGCCCTTACTCGTAGTAGTTATTAACTAAGTTATTCTATGGTACAGATAGTCGCACGTAATGACAGATCAAGGCCGTATTATTAAGAGCTTGTGGTAAGGATGGGTTCCGTTCTAATGCTTGGAAATAATATTCCAAAGCCTTCGTATGTTCCCCATTACTTGTATGCACAAGACCTATATTATATAGTATATAACTTCGATCATAAGGATCAGTTTCCAGTCGCATAGCTTCATAATAATTTTGTAAAGCTTCCGCATATTCCCCTTCCGATTGAGCTGACATTCGTTACGGTCGTTCATTCCATTGAAATGATCTCCGCTTCAAAACCGTACATGAGATTCCCACCTCATACGGCTCCTCCTTTCTTTACAGTAGGTAATATGGGGAGTAATCCGTGGAATTGAAAGAAAAAAAAAAGATTCTGACCCAATATTATGAATTAACAGGGGCTAGTGTATTTCCAATGAATCTCTAGCCATCCTTCTTGCAAAGATTCTTTTCCAAATACCAAGGATCTTACTACTAGGAATGGAACCTCTAACAATTTCTTTGTTCTTAACGCCCTGTATTCTCCGGGGATTAATCACTTCAACAATCTCCGATGGTTCCATTATAAGGGTATCCGAAGTACAAACGAGATGGATGTTTGTTGTCCCAACCATTCTCACTACCCTTCAGAAAAGGGTAATGCATATGGGCTATAACGAAGCTTTTGTGTTGTCGATTTCCATACGTAGTGCTTTCTCCCCTCATGCGCGCCTATCAAATAGGTTCAACTATACAAGCAAGGCCTATTGCATAGGTGTAACCTTTCGCTCGGTACTAAAATCCTCAGGAGATGAAAGCATCTAAAGGTGCATTGACCGGGGATACACGACAGAAGGAATTGTTCTATCTCCAGAACTCACCTTCACTGAGCGTAAGTTTTATTTTACCCAATTTTTATTCCCGAATACCTTACCTTTTCTTTCCCCAAAAAAGAAGAACGGAAAAAATATCAAATCACACCATCTCTGTAATAGGTAAATGCTTCTTTCTCCCCCGGAGCCATCGGGATTATTCGCAATAATATATCTGCTACAATTGTGAAGGTCTTATCAATAAAATTGTCATTTCTCTGAGATCTAGGCATAGTCAATTACAGATTTGATAATTTCCTTCATTCCCTTACGCAAATGATTCCATGAACGAAATTTTTTTCTGGTGCACAATACCATAAAATGGATTTCCTTACAATCGTAAATATGTTCTCATTCTATCTATTCCAATCTATTCCAATCTATTCCAATCTATTCCAATCTATTCCAATCTATTCCAATCTATTCCAATCTATTCCAATCTATTCTTTAAAATTAGAATAGATAGGGAATAAATTGAATAATTGTTCATTAGTAACATGAATAATAATGGAAAAAGGCTCGTATTGAAAGAATAATAGATTGGGTAAACTCGGGAAGTCCAGTTCGATTATGATCCGAACAAAGAAAGAGTTAAACGATCGAGCATTGCATAATGAGGATGAAATGCCTACCCAGCAATTGTGTGCTTTATCCATATAGATAAAAGAATATCGGGAAAATATAGCCATCATGACACAGGATCATTGCCAAAGAATTAGTTCTTATACAATTGATAAGATGATCACTACAGATCTATATATTATCATAATATGGAATGGATCAGTTAATCTGTCTTAAATTCTTGATTAGGCGATCCGAATACGTCGGATTAACCGGGATGATTGAGGATTTCCTAAAATAAGAGGAAGTTGTAAAAAATGTCCTTTCGTCTTTCCGGGGGGGATTGAATCATTACCTTATTTATTATCTATTTATTTCCGAAAGATTGAACTGTTCGTACCCGAACAAAAAGAATTCGTTTCGTAAGGAAGTTGCTATTGACTCATTTTATTAATTAGAACCAAGAGATCTCATAGGAAAGATGGCCGAGCGGTTCAAGGCGTAGCATTGGAACTGCTATGTAGGCTTCTGCTTACCGAGGGTTCGAATCCCTCTCTTTCCGTATCTTCGCCCTACTATTTTCTTCTCATCCATTGTTTTTCCAATCTATTGAATCCCAATAGGACTATTTCCTAATTCCAGGATCAATCTACCTCTATTTGTAATAGAGAAAATAGAACGAACATCGGTTCGTGGTATGGGAAAAGTAAAGACTATTTTAAGAAGCAATAAAAAAAAAGTATCGCGGATAACAAGTAACGTACGTAAGGATTATAAAATGTCTCCTTCGGGGAAGGGAAAAAGAAGGGAGAAGAACATAATTTCCAGATGCCCAGCAACCAACCCACCCCTCTCTTTCATTTCATTCTCGATTCAAGCTTGACGGGAATAATACTCTACGACCAGCAATTCATTAATCTTCAAATTGATCCATTTACTATCTATTATTTGATTGATGAATCCTTTATATTGTAAGGAATGAAAAGTCAAATGATTTGGCAATTTATCCCTCTGGAACAGATCTATATTCTTCTTAATGATAGCTCTCAATTTTTGTTGATCTCTTATAGTAATCACATCTTGAGGTTTGCAAGGGTAACTTGGTATATCTACCATATGGTCATTGACCCGGATATGTCCATGATTCACTAATTGTCTAGCTCCGGGAATGGTGGGAGCCATACCCAATCGAAAAAGAATATTATCCAAACGCATTTCAAGTAATTGCAATAGGACCTGACCCGTTGAGCCTTTGGCTCTTCTAGCAATACGAACATATTTCAGCAATTGTCGCTCCGTTAGTCCGTAATGAAAACGCAATTTTTGTTTTTCTTCTAGCCGGATACGATATTGAGATATTTTCCTGGAAGAAGACCGGTTCATAGAATCCTTTCTGTTTTTGGGTCTTTTACTAGTGAGACCTGGTAAAGTTTTCAGACGACGTATTATTTTTAAACGAGGTCCCCGATAACGGGACATAGAAACTCCTTATTCAATTAACAAATAGTGCTAGAAAGAAGAAAGAATAGTATAACCCGTATGAGTACTACTGGAATTCTTTTATATGGAAAACGAAGATCTTTCTCCAATTTGTTATTGATCCTAATAGCTCCAATCATTTCATTCATCCCGTTCCTAGTTGGGAGTAAATGATCATGGCATGACGGACCCGACGAACGATCGTAAGAGTATTCTCCATTCCATCTTGATCCTAACAAAACTTTGTGGATTATGGAAATGAGAGGAACGGAACGGAAAAGAGCCAGCTATCGGGATCGAACCGATGACCATCGCATTACAAGTGCGATGCTCTAACCTCTGAGCTAAGCAGGCTCGATGGAATATCACTCCCCATTTCATTGGGGTGAGATCCATAGATTCCTTTGGAATCCTAACGATTATAGCGCGAATCAGATTCAATGACGCAATCCAGATTACGATTACAACGGAACATTGTCTGAATGTAGATTCTTTCAAGGGAAAGAAAGGAGAAGTAAGGGTCAATTGATATCGATCGTTTTACTCACTCTTCCAAATCGACTAGGGGAGGATAATAACATTGCATTTCAAATGGATAAATAATATAATGATTCCCAGTCATATTCGATTGGGGTAGAGATAGAGAAGGGGAGAGAAGGGGAGAGAAGGGGAGAGAAGGGGAGTAGGGGAGGATATTTCTCCCACCCAATATTGAGCAAATATCCAATGAATAATGCTGATGGATATTACATAATAGGATTAGATCAAGGTATGATCTTGTTCTTCGAGAAGGGGATATGGCGGAATTGGTAGACGCTACGGACTTGATCGAATTGAGCCTTGGTATGGAAACCTACCAAGTGATAGCTTCCAAATCCAGGGAACCCTGGGATATTTTGAATGGGTAATCCTGAGCCAAATCCGGTTCATGAAGACAATGTTTCTTCTCCTAAGATAGGAAGGGGATAGGTGCAGAGACTCAATGGAAGCTATTCTAACGAATGAATCTCATTTGGTCCAATACTGTAGTTATAGAACGATCTATTTACACCTCAAAAATGGAGAGAGATGTTATATAACATCAGACAAAACTGGCGATCAGAACTTGAATCGTTCCAAGCATTTTATTCATAAGATAGATGCCAGATTCGAGTTGAAGTACTGATTTGACATTAAGTAATCCAATTATGAACTTATCTACTCTAGATGGAGAATTGAATTATTTTTTGGAATAAATGGTTGGACGAGGATGAAGATAGAGTCCAATTCTACATGTCAATGTAAACAACAATGCAAATTGCAGTAGGAGGAAAATCCGTTGGCTTTATAGACCGTGAGGGTTCAAGTCCCTCTATCCCCACCCAGGTTCGTTCCCGAACGGACTGATCTATCTTCTCCAATTCCATTGGTTCGAATCCATTCTAATTTCTCGATTCTTTTACCTTGCTATTTTTTTTTTTTTTTTTTTTCATGAAGAGAAGAAATTAGAACATGAATCTTTTCATCCATCTTATGACCAGTTGAGTTGATCTGTTAATAAGCTGATCATATGATCAATTGATTTTGTGATATATGATCTACATAGATTAGATCATTTTGAAATTATTCAATTGCAGTCCATTTTTATCATATTAGTGACTTCCAGATCGAAAATAATAAAGATCATTCTAAAAACTAGTAAAAATACCTTTTTACTTCTTTTTAGTTGACACAAGTTAAAACCCTGTACCAGGATGATCCACAGGGAAGAGCCGGGATAGCTCAGTTGGTAGAGCAGAGGACTGAAAATCCTCGTGCCACCAGTTCAAATCTGGTTCCTGGCAAGATGTCAATATCCATGTCTCCATATCCATCTATCTAAATCTATTCTATCTAGATGTATATCTACATACGGAGACACCCCGATCAAAATAGATAGATGGATCAATCTGTTCTCTCCCTCTTCTTTGCTCATATTGTCCCTCTCTGTCCGTTCCAATTGAATCACGATACTCTGTACATATAAAAAAGTAGGATCGAGAACTCAGAAGTCAAGATTTGACGGTGGGACTGATAATTCGGCACTAGTCGGAATCTATTCATCCTATTCCATCCGAATCGAAATGGGATAGATTATCCCAATGATAGATCTATAATTGCAGAGTTGAAGTAGATCCAAACGTTGCAGAGGGTATCTCGAAAGTAGATTCGAATTGAGTAAGATTGATGTAATAACTTTTGACCATAGTTTCTAGTATGAATACTGGATCCAATATGATGATCCCTATGATTTATAGTGAAATATTTTATTCTTTCCTTGTTGGAGTTCGGGCCTCATATATCCATCGAACTATCTTTTCTTTTCTTTCACGAACGTTATAGCATCTATAATAGCCTCTGGTTCAGGTGGGCAATCTGGCGAATAGACATCCACAGGAATTAACTTATCTACTTTGCGAACGGTACTATAATAATCTGTACCAAACATTTCTCTGTGATAGTACATGCTCCAGGGCAACTACATATTTTGGTTCCGGCATTTGAAATCTCACTACAGAAGGAGCCTTTTTCATGGTCACAGTCCCCGCTGTTATAATGAGGTAAGCTCGTCTAGGTCCAGATCTTGGTACCGGACCGTAACGATCGGAGTCGAATCGCGAATCTATTAATGAAGCGAATTTGATGAAACCACAATTAATACTGTAAAGGAGCGTTCATAAACTGGAGAGTCTGGCCCAATTCGTTCGACAGATCGTTTGGGGTAGTTTAAATATCTGGATTCAAAATTGTTTGATCGAGTAAAGGTAACTTCATAGGATTCATCATTGGCTTTATGTCATTTTGTACTTCCCTCCCCCACTCGGAAATTAAGGACCATTCCAATGTTCCTCTTCGCCACGCATGGACTGAACCAACGATGAAAATAAGCACGAGAATTGAAGCTCCTATAAATGCAGATATACCCTGTATACTAGAACTCATAGCCCATAGAGAAAGGGAGACTGTTCCAACATCAAGAACAACAAGAACTGGAGCGAACATATAATGATCTTAGATCGGATCCAAGTATCTTCCCATTGGTTCGATACTTGATTCGTAACTAGTAGTCCGGTTCTTGACCAATGGGAGCCAAAGCTCTGGAAATAAAGGATGCAAGAATAGGTAGGAATGAGACTATATATTAATGAAAATATCCAGCCAGAAAGTATTATATTAGGGAAATAGGAACATGAATATACTCCTTTGAAATAGATCAAATTCTTATATTTTTACGTCAACTTATTAATTATTATCCCACCCACCGTGAGTGGAAGACCAAAGGACCGAACAATAAATACAATCAATTATAATTGATTCACATATTTTGTTTCGTCCATGGCTTATTATCAAATTAATTCAATGAAATGTTATTTGAATGTCTATTGAGAATATTTGACATGAATCAAGTATGAGAGAAAAAATGTAAATGGGTCCCAATCCCGAACTACCCAATTTTAGATCTGAGTCTATACTCATATTATAGAATGAAAATGTTGATGATCTTTATCCAGCATCCATGGCTGAATGGTTAAAGCGCCCAACTCATAATTGGCGAACTCGCGGGTTCAATTCCTGCTGGATGCAGGGGAACTGCACATATCCATTATTGATGGAATGGGAAGAAGTATGAAGAATAACACCAAACAATTGAAGCATACCAAGCCTTTCAATAAAATGAATGAAAGGCTTGGTATGCTTCAATTAAGCAATACACAATAACAATCCATCAGAGTATTATCCACCTATTGAAATAGATTCAACAGCGGCTAGATCCAGAGGAAAGTTGTGAGCATTACGTTCGTGCATAACTTCCATACCTAAACTATGATATATCTGTATAATTAAATTGGTATATGATCCGATATAATAATAGCTACAGGCTTTACGGGAAAAAAAAGGAGAAAAGGAGGGAAAAAATTTATGGATGAAGTGAAATATCCAGTACTTACGGAGAAAAGTATTCGTCTATTGGAAAGGAACCAATATACTTTTAACGTCGATTCGCAATCGAACAAAACAAAGATTAAAAATTGGATTGAAAATTTCTTCGATGTTAAAGTAATAGCTATGAACAGCTATCGCCTCCCTGAAAAAGGAGGAAAGAGAGTGTCAATGATAGGACATCCAATACGTTGTAAACGTGTGATTATTACACTTAGAACCGGTGATTCTATTCCACTCTTTTCAGAACAATAAGATTTCAAATTTGAAACTAAATGGCCATCCGTTCATATAGAATTTTAACTCCGGATACACGCAATAGATCTGTATCAGGTTTCGATGGAAGAGTGCAGTTGGACCCGCAGAAGAAATTGACCTCTGGACAACATCATTGTGGGAAAGGTCGTAATGGAAGAGGAATTATTACCGCAAGACACAGGGGAGGGGGTCACAAGCGTCTGTATCGTCAAATTGATTTTCGACGGAATAAGGAACACATATCAGGAGAAATTGTAACCATAGAATACGACCCTAATAGAAGTGCATACATTTGCAAGGTGCATTACAAGAATGGCGATAAGATGTATATTCTGCATCCCAGAGGGGTCATGATTGGAGATACTATTCTTTCTGGTCCAAAAGCTCCTATATCAATAGGAAATGCCCTACCTCTGAGTGCGGTTTGAATTATTAATTTACGTGATCGGAAGCAACCGATTGGGTTTACAGCGAAACCTATAAATCTATCACTGATCCAACTAGGACACTTTTACGGGACGAACCCCAAAGGGAAACTGAGGATAAATGACAGCAGGTGATTGGATTCAAAAATTGTTCATATCGGATCATTGGTTCCGAAGATATAATAATATGGAGAGGACCTGATTGTTTGTCCGAAGCATGAACAAAATGGGATAGAGGCACCCTCTAAAAAGACAAGTTACTCACATTTGATCTGATGGTCAGAGGCGGATTCGGAGCTGGACAGTGGTAGTAATTCCCAAAATAAAAAGATGGGGAGAGGAAAAAAGTAAAAAGAGAGAGAAGAGAAAAAGATGTTTAATATGCCTCCTACGTTATCCATAACATACGAAAGTATTAGCGTAATTTGATAAAGTCATTCATTCTGAATGCTACATAAAGAATATAAGCCAGATGATGGAATAGAGAGACCTAGGATGTAGAGAATCGGGACATAGAGAATACAATAGATGCTCCTTCTCATCTCGATTATATTTATTCAATATATGTGAATATAATATACATCCAGAAAGCTGTATGCCCTGAGAGAGGCTTGTACAGTTTGGGAAGGGATTTTTATTCATCGGAATAAGAGTCTACTTCAACCAATATGCCCTTAGGCACGGCTATACACAACATAGAAATAACACTTGGAAAGGGTGGACAATTGGCTAGAGCGGCAGGTGCTGTAGCAGAACTGATCGCAAAAGAAGATCGATCGGCCACATTAAGATTACCATCTGGAGAAGTTCGTTTAATATCTGAGAACTGCTCAGCCACAATTGGACAAGTGGGTAATATCACTGCAAACAATAGAAGTTTCGGTAAAGCCGGAGCTAAACGTTGGTTGGGTAAGCGTTCTGAGGTAAGAGGAGTAGCTATGAACCCTGTAGACCATCCTCATGGAGGTGGGGAAGGAAGAACCCCAATTGGCAGGAAAAAACCTGTGACCCCCTGGGGCTATAGTGCACTTGGAAAGAAAAGTCGGAAGAGAAATAGATACAGTGATGCTTCAATCCTTCGTCGACGTGAGTAAGAATGGTTGGATATCCATAAAAAAAAAAAGGAAAGAAAGGTAATTGATCATGGCACGTTCACTGAAAAAAAATCCTTTTGTGGCTAATCATTCATTGAGGAAAATTAAAAATCTAAACATAAAAGAAGAAAAGAAGATAATAGTTACTTGGTCCCGGGCATCCGTCATTGTACCCGCAATGATCGGTCATACAATTGCTGTTCATAATGGGAGGGAACATTTACCCATTTATGTAACAGATCGTATGGTAGACCACAAATTGGGGGAATTTGCACCTACCCTACTTTTTCAGGGACATGCAAGAAACGATAAGAAATCTCGTCGTTAATTGAGAAAGACTTGTCATTCATTAGGGAGGATGGAGTCAATGGGAAATAATAGTCCAGGTCCAGAGATACGAGCTTTGGCGAGAAATATACGTATGTCTGCTCATAAAGCGCGTAGAGTAATTAATCAAATTCGTGGTCGTTCATATGGACAAGCACTTATGATATTGGAACTGATGCCTTATGGGGCCTGTTATCCCATATCACAATTAATTCATTCTGCGGCGGCGAATGCAAATCACAATATGGGTTTGAACAAAGCCAATTTACTCGTTGGTAGAGTCGAAGTGAATGAGGGTGCTGTTTTTAAAAGGATTCAACCTAGAGCTCAGGGACGCGGTTATCCAATACAGAAACCCACTTGTCATATAACTATTGTATCGGAGGAAATCTCCAGATCGAATGATCCGATTATGTCAATAGAATCCCGAAAAAAAGGATATGTATGGCGCAGAAAATAAATCCACTTGGTTTTAGACTTGGTGTAACTCAAAATGAGCGTTCCCATTGGTTCGCACAACAAAGGAATTATTCCAAAGATCTCCGAGAAGATCAAAAAATACGTACTTGCATTGAAAACTATGTACGAACGCATATAAAGAGCTCCTCGAATTATGGAGGAATTGCACGTGTAGAGATTCGCAGAAAGATCGATTTGATTAAGGTCAAAATCTATATTGGATTTCCCAACTTGTTGTTAATAGAAGGTAGGGGTCAAGGAATTGAAAAATTAAGAAACGATGTACTAAATATGCTCGATTCTGTGGACCGAAAACTTCACATTGCTATAGAAAAAGTTGCGAAACCCTATAGAAAACCTAATATTCTTGCAGAGTATATTGCCCTACAACTAGAGAAGAGAGTTCCATTCAGAAAAACAATGAAGAAAGCTATTGAACTGGCTGAACGGGAAGAGGTAGAAGGTATTCAGATCCAAATTGCAGGACGTCTCGATGGAAAGGAAATTGCCCGGGTCGAATGGGACAGGGGAGGTAGGGTTCCCCTACAGACAATTCGGGCTAGGATTGATTATTGTTATTATCCGGTTAAAACCATCTATGGAGTTTTAGGGATAAAAATTTGGATTTTAGAAGAGTAGGAATAATTGGTCTTTTTTTCCAATCTGCCCGATCATGGATCATCAATTCTATCAGATCGAATAGAAATTAGATTTACCATTTTGGAACCGTGCTATGCTTAGTGTGCGACTCGTTGGAATCGAGCTTTTCATTCTTTTCCGAAGTTATGTTATGGAGAACTCGAAATAAGAACGGATTGGTCTCTATAAATAAACTAGAGACTAACTCATTGCTTCATATTGCCAAGATCCAATAACTATGGGTAGATACTATCACCTCGTAAATACTTTCTTCCAGGAGAGAAAAAATGATATTTTGATCTCTCGTGAAGCGAGAAAGGTGTTTGGTAATGCGGAAAAAGAAGAAAAAGGAGAAATATTCTCCCAATATTGTATGGTTCATTAACTACCCTCCAAAAAGCAGTGTGATAAAGCATAAGAATCATCCTGATTCATTCAAGCAAGATTGAAGGAATTCAGTTTATGAAGGAGAAAGAGCTTCGGGTCGATGGAAACTAAGGAAATTGATTCCGTAACAGATGAAAAGAAAGCTCCATTGCGGAGGGAAGACCTGGGCATTTAGATAGAAGCTATGGAACGATGGAACCTATGACTGCATAAGATCATATAGGAATCTTAATCATTCATTGGATAGGATGGCGAAATAAACCAAAAACCAATTAATCTCATTGGAGTCTATAGGTAAGTCGACCCCATGGAGCAAATACTGGAAGAGTAAATATTCGCCTGTGAAATTCTTTATTAAGACATTGGATGGAAATTTAAGAGTTATTCGTCCTGTAAATTAGATTCTATATACAATATGTGTAATGCATAGATATAGACTCATTTATCTACACATTGATTATTCACGAGGAGCCGGATGAGAAGAAACTTTCATGTCCGGTTCTGGATTAGAGATGGGATCAAAATACTATTAACCATCGACTATAACCCAAAAAGAACAAAATTTCGTAAACAACATAGGGGAAGAATGAAAGGAGTATCTTACCGCGGCAATCGCATTTGTTTCGGTAGATTCGCTCTTCAAGCACTTGAACCCGCTTGGATCACATCTGGGCAGATAGAAGCCGGACGAAGAACGATTAATCGTTATGCCCGTCGTGGCGGAAAAATATGGGTACGTATATTTCCCGACAAACCTATTACAATGAGACCTGCAGAAACACGTATGGGTTCCGGGAAAGGATCTCCCGAATATTGGGTATCTGTCATCAGACCAGGTCGAATACTTTATGAAATGGGCGGAGTATCCGAAACCGTCGCTAGAGCAGCTGCTAGAATAGCTGCATACAAAATGCCTATACGTACTCAATTTGTTACTACTTAACCCAACCCATCCATACAGAATCAAAGAGTTATTTCTGGTGGAAGAAGATTACTAGTTCGTAAGAACTCTTCCTTTTTTTTTCATGTTATCTGCCGAGGTAAAAAATATTTTGGAGGAAAAATGATTCAGTCTCAAACTTATTTGAATATAGCGGATAACAGTGGAGCCCGAAAAATAATGTGTATTCGAGTTCTAGGAGCAAGTAATCGTAAATGCGCTCATATAGGTGATGTTATCATTGCTATAATTAAAGAAGCAGTACCTAACATGCCCCTGGAAAAATCGGAAGTAGTTAGAGCCGTAGTTATACGCACCTGTAAAGAATTTGAACGTGACAATGGAATGATGATACGATCTGATGACAATGCAGCCGTTGTCATTGATCAGGAAGGAAATCCAAAAGGAACTCGAGTTTTTGGTCCGGTTGCTCAGGAATTGAGACAATTGAATTTCACGAAAATAGTTTCATTGGCTCCCGAAGTATTATAAGTACTGATAGATCTTGTAAGAATCTTTGACTTAAGGTTCATCAAATGGTACATGGATCAATTAAATTCATTGCACCTCAGGCATATTCCTCAAAGAAGATCGAACATGCCTTTTATATCGAGACCAGGAATTCCTAAGAATTCGTTCGTCATGGGTAACGATACTATTACCAATCTAATTACTTCTATAAGAAACGCTGACATGGTAGAAAAAGGAACGGTTCGAGTAACAGCTACTAATATTACCAAGAACATTGGAAGGATCCTTTTACGAGAAGGTTTTATAGAAGATGTTAGGGAACATCAGGAAGGCCAAAAATATTTTTTGATATCGACTTCAAAATATCGGAGAAGGAAGAAAAGGACATATATGACCACGTCAAAGCGTACCAGCAAACCTGGGTTGAGAATTTATTCTAATTATCGAGAAATTCCAAAAGTTCTAGGTGGAATGGGGATCGTAATTCTTTCTACTTCCCAAGGAATTTTGACGGATCGAGAAGCTCGACAGAAAAAAATTGGAGGAGAAATTTTATGTTATGTATGGTAATTAATCCAAATGTTGTCCAAAAATATTTATTCTGTAAGATATCCCCATAGTATGAAAAGTCGTAGCAAGTCGAGACACCATTCATCTTCATCCAAGCACGTTAGTCAAGTTTTTGAATCAAAAGAGGAGGAGATTCGATGAAGAAACAGAATCTGATCCATGCGGAAGGTTTGGTTACTGAATCACTCCCCAACGGTATGTTTCGAGTTCTGACAGATAATGGATGTCAGATTCTGACTCATATTTCGGGTAGGATTCGACGTAATTCCGTACGAATACTACCAGGAGATAGGGTCAAGGTCGAATTAAGTGCTTATGATTTAACCAAAGGACGTATAATATATAGACTTAGCAACAAATCTTCAAACGATTGAATCACCTTTTGAACATCTGATAGGGATCGAGAATCACAGATGAAACAGACTCTCTGTCTCAGGAAACAAAATGTAATATGAGCAAATTGGAGGGTCACAAATATGAAAATTCGTGCTTCTATTCGTAGAATTTGTGGAAAATGTCGACCAATTCGTAGACGGAAACGAGTTATGATAATTTGTTCTAATCCGAGACATAAGCAAAAACAGGGGTAATCCTCTTCTATATCAATTAACGGATCTAGTGGTAAAATAGATTTCGATATGCATTTTTCGAACTGAACTCATAATGATTAATATGTCAAAAACTATAAAAAGAATTGGTTCACGTAGGAATGAACATCGAGTACTCAAAGGAGTTATTTACGTTCAAGCAAGTTTTAACAATACCATAGTGACTGCTACAGATGTACGGGGACAAGTTATTTCTTGGTCTTCTGCTGGTGCCTGTGGATTCAAAGGTACAAGGAGAGGTACACCATTTGCTGCCCAGACTGCAGCAGAAAATGTTATTCGTGCATTAATGGATCGGGGTATGGAACGAGTAGAAGTTATGATAAGTGGCCCTGGTCGAGGGAGAGATACAGCATTACGAACCATTCGTAGAAGTGGCATACTATTAAGTTTTGTACGTGACGTAACCCCTATGCCACATAATGGATGTAGACCTCCCAAAAAGAGACGTGTGTAAGAATTGAATGAATTTCAAGAGAAAGAAATGATTTAATGATCTGATCAAATATTCTTGGTATGATTCGAGATGAAATCTCAGTCTCTATTCAGACACTACGATGGAAATGTATCGAATCCAGAGCATACAGTAAGCGTCTTCATTATGGCCGTTTTGCTTTATCCCCGCTCCGCAAAGGTCGAGCCGATACAATAGGCATCGCAATGCGAAGAGCTTTACTTGGAGAAGTAGAAGGAACATGTATCACACGTGTAAAATTAGAGAACATAAAACATGAATATTCCGCGATAATAGGTATTGAAGAATCAGTACATGACATTTTGATGAATCTAAAAGAAATTGTATTTAGAAGTGACTCGTACGGAATCCGAGAAGCTTCTATTTATATTGTTGGACCCAGAAATGTAACTGCTCAAGATATCATATTACCACCTTCTGTGAAAATAATTGATACTACACAACATATAGCTAGACTTACTAAATCAATTACTTCTGATATCAGATTACAAATTGAAAAAAATCGCGGATATATTATACATAGTCCAAATAATTATCAGGACGGAATTTTTCCTATAGATGCTGTTTTTATGCCTGTTCGCGATGCGAATTATAGTATTCATTCCTATGGGAGCGGAAATGAAATACGAGAAGTCCTTTTCCTGGAAATATGGACGAATGGGGGGTTAACTCCTAGGGAGGCACTTTACGAAGCTTCTCGAAATTTGATCGACTTATTTATTCCCTTCCTGCATGGAGAGGAACAGAACATCGATGGAATGAACAATAAAAAAGGGTCTAATATGCTTCCCTTCCCCCTTTCGCACGTATTGACTGATACGGGGGAAACGAAAGAAAAAATAGCATTTCAACTTATTTTCATTGACCAATTAGAGTTACCCCCCAAAACCTATAACTCCCTCAGAAGAGCCAATATACATACATTATTGGACCTCTTAAATTACAGTCGAGAAGATCTAATGAGAATTGAACACTTCGGGAAGGAATCTGTCGAACAGGTATTGGAAGTTCTACAAAAACTTTTTGCAATTGATCCACCCAGGAATTAGTTTCGGGTTCATAAAATGGTTGGTTTCATTTCATCTCTTCATTTCCTTTACCCAAGTTCTTTTGGAGAGTCATGAGAATCTTTGACATATCTCTCTTTCGTGGAATATTCGAAAGAAATATCTGACAAGATGGGTATATCTAGGGAGAGATAATTTGTCTTAAAGCAACTACTCCCTAGATATATGAATAAAAAAATTGAAATATTTTTATATTCGACAGTTGGATCAAATTGGATTGGAAAAGACCTAAAGTTAAAGATTCATCAATAGGCAACGCTGCCCCAATACCTAACCAAAGGGCTACTGCAGTACCGATCAAGGATACTGTTGTAGCTACTGGACGACGAAATGGATTCTGAAATTGATTCACATTCTCTAGAAAAGGCACCGTCAATGATCCCGCGGGTACTGAGCCCATTAAAAGGACACCTAATAATTTGTTAGGTACTGTACGAAGTATTTGGAATACAGGGAAAAAATACCATTCGGGCAATATCTCCAAAGGAGTTGCAAATGGATTTGCTGGTTCACCAATCATTGATGGTTCTAGAACCGCTAAACCTATTGTACATGCAATAGTACCTAAAATTACTACTGGAAAAATATATGAAAGATCATTGGGCCAAGCGGGCTCTCCATAATAATTATGTCCCATACCTTTAGCTAATTTAGCCCTTAATACAGGATCATTTAGGTCAGGTTTCTTTGTTATTGGGATAAGTAGATCTTTATGGATCTATCCCCCGAAAGAACCGGACATGCCAATTTTTATCATCCGGCTCGAACAATAACTGGAGGAAGTATATATCACTTATTTTTTCCCGTGATGGAAGACGAATTGGAAAAATAGGAACTAATAATGTCTATGATCATCCATCATTGGTCATTTTATTATTCCAGTTAAATGCTCATGACCCAAGTAAGCTCACAAATTCGATCATGATCGATATGCCTTTTGGACCATCTTAGTCCTTGTAATTTTTGTTTATCACCACGAATAGACCTCAAAAGTTTTTTAGCATACAAGGTATTGACTTGTTATTGATCCGGCCTCTCTCCTTCCTTAGATCCCTTCTTTCACTCCAATAGTTTTCCCATCGAAATGGATGCAAGGGAAATGGATGCATTTTCACACTATGAAAAGGAGAAGTAAAGTCATATAGTCCAATTATTGAATATATGAAAATATTGTCCCATTGTCCGGATCTCACGGAGCCCTTCCTGATTCGGATTCGATCATAGAAAGAATTCTCTTGGAACGGAACAAACTGACCAATGCCTTTCCACCCAGGTGCTAAACTTCCTATTTCTGATAAGGAAATTGGGACAGAGACACATTTTATCAGAAATATTTATGTGGTAGATCGGAGAAAGTATCTGCATGGCCTAATCAATAGTTCAAGTCACACACTCCCATAATCCATCTTCTCCGTCTGAGAATCTACTCCAATTATTTGTTTGTATTGGATGAATAATACTCCAAAATCGAAAGGAGAAATCCGAGGACCATATTTTCTATGGATATTTCCATTTTTGAATAATAAATATTCCTGGCGATGATATATTACTGTCGTTATTCGGAACAATAAGTTATGAATAGTTATTTTCAATCTATCTTTCCCTCTCTATAAAGGACCTGGAATACCCTGCTTACGGATCATTAGAAAGTGCATTGGCATAAATACAGCAGTAAGAAGGGGTAATATGAAAGTGTGTAAACTATAAAAACGAGTCAAGGTGGATTGACCCACACTAACACTTCCGCGTAATAATTCTACCAGAGGAGATCCTATTACAGGAATAGCCTCAGGCACACCAGTCACAATTTTCACTGCCCAATAACCAATTTGATCCCAGGGCAAAGAATAACCAGTTACACCGAAAGATACGGTCAACACAGCCAAAATTACACCTGTGACCCAAGTTAATTCACGGGGTTTTTTGAATCCACCTGTGAGATAAACACGGAATACGTGCAGGATCATCATTAGAACCATCATACTTGCCGACCATCGATGAATTGATCGGATTAACCAACCAAAGTTAACTTCGGTCATTAGGTATTGAACAGAGGCAAAAGCTTCTGTAACGGTCGGACGATAGTAAAAAGTCATAGCAAAACCAGTAGCTACTTGTACTAAAAAACAAGTAAGTGTGATCCCCCCTAGACAATAAAATATATTGACATGAGGAGGAACATATTTACTGGTGATATCATCCGCAATCGCCTGAATCTCGAGACGCTCTTCGAACCGATCGTATACTTTATTGAGATAGGTAAACTGGAATTCCCCCTCTGAAAACCGTACATGAGAATTTCCCTTCATACGGCTTGAACAAGAACACGCAAATGCTTTTGGACACGAATAAATAAATTTTGGAAAAGAGATACTTGAGGGTTCGTTGCCTGACCGGCTGGAGAAATGAAGATCATTCGAAACAATCCAGCATTTCTATTAGAAGACTCTATAGTGCCAAAATTTCAAAAAGTGCCAAAATTTCAAAAAGTGCCAAAATTTCAAGTCGGCTCATCCCTATGATAAATCACTATAGGCCCTTTGAACGATCTTTTACCCTATTCGTGTGATATCAGTTCCCTAGAAAAGAACTAATATAGACGATTTATAGGAATTATCTTGTCGAGATCTCAATAGATGAATCAATCCAAACCTCAGATTTCAATTAGACCCCGATGATTTTATCAAATCCCCAAAAGGTTCTCTGGGTAATAACCTTTTCATTTTCGCTCATTCGACGAAATATGCTAACTAAGAGAAATCAGATACTATATCATTCTTTGGTCATAATCAGCATAATTATGAGAGGGGATAGATCCTTCGATTTATTATAGGAAATACCTCTTTCAATTTCTTTATTGGAAGTCTGGTGACGAGGAAATGATAGGTACAAACCATAGTTCAGATCTTCCGGAACATATCTATGATAGACCTCGTGCTCTAGAGATTCAATATTCTAGAAATGAAATATCCAACGAGGTAGGACCATCTTGATGAAGATAACAGATCGGTCTTCTGTACTATAAATATGGATCGATTTCAACAAGTCGCACACCCATATTCCAAAAATCCTTAGAGAAAAGTAATTACACGATCAAACTATTGGAACAAGATAAGCTAAAAACTCAAAGCCACTATTTGGTCTGGGTTTGAATCCCTCAGTTCTTTTTTTTTCTTCAAGAGCTCACCAGGTGAATTTTGGAGTTCCTCAGCCCCAACTAACCGGAATCCCATCCAATAAAACGGAAGAATTATAAATCTCCAAGATAATAGATAGGAATACTGCAAATAGAGCCATTGCAAAACCCATAAGAGGAGTAGTTCCCCATCCAGGAGCTACTTTACCATATTCTGAATTAAGCGGTTTTAAGGTCGTTCCTACAAGGGTTTCTTTTGGCGTGGTTTTGGAAGTATCATCAATGGTCTGTGTAGCCATAGAAACTATTGTATTGGTTGAGATCTGTTAACTTTGTTATTATATGGTAAACATACCATGATATTGGGATCACCTAATAATGGAAACTGCAACCTTAGTCACCATCTCCATATCTTGTTTACTTGTAAGCTTTACTGGTTATGCCCTATACACCGCCTTTGGGCAACCCTCTAAACAACTTAGGGATCCTTTTGAGGATCACGAGGACTAATTGAAAGAATGACCTTCCCTATAGGGAAGGTCATTCTTTCTTTGATGGGAGAGAAAGAATGACGATTTGGAGAAGCAAAATTATTTTCCCCCTTTAGTCGGAAGTTTGGGTGGTTCTCGGAAGAAAATAGCGAAAAAGATTATCCCTAGGGTCGATACCAACAGGAATGTATAAACCAATGCTTCCATAGATTTGATTTGATCGTAATTTACAATTATGGAGATAGCTTTCGTACTAATATTTATTAGAGAAGAGATAGGAGCAATATCATACCACTTGTCTTTTAGTAGTTGGATCTCCCAGTTTTTGGAATGCTCCAAATTCTATTCGAGCATCCAGATCCGAGTCGATACCAGCAAAAACATCTCTGAATAAGGTCCTAGCACCATGCCAAATGTGTCCAGAAAAGAAAAGGAGAGCAAATGTAGCATGTCCAAAAGTAAACCAACCCCTTGGACTACTACGAAAAACACCATCAGATTTTAGAGTAGCACGATCTAATTCAAAAATTTCACCTAATTGAGCACGTCTAGCGTATTTTTTAACTATAGCAGGATCACCAAAACTGACCCTGTCAAGTCCACCACCATAGAACTCAACAGTTACACCTACTTGTTCAACACTATACTTTGATTCTGCCCTCCTAAAAGGAACATCGGCTTTCACAATTCCTTCTTTGTCCACCAGAACTACTGGAAATGTTTCGAAAAAGGTAGGCATACGACGTACAAAAAGCTCATTTCCCTCCTTATCTTTGAAGATAGGGTGTCCTAACCAACCAACAGCTATTCCATCTCCATTGTCCATTGCACCTGCTCTGAATAACCCCCCCTTAGCTGGATTATTACCAATGTAATCATAAAAAGCGAGTTTCTCGGGAATTTTGGACCAAGCTTCTGATAGGCTTAAATTTTCGGCCAGACCGGCACGAACCCGTCGATCTATTTCTTGTTGGAAGTATCCCTGATCCCACTGGTAACGAGTGGGACCGAATAATTCGACCGGAGTAGTTGCGGAGCCATACCACATGGTCCCAGCAACAATGAAAGCTGCAAAAAACACAGCAGCAATACTGCTGGATAGGACCGTTTCAATATTCCCCATGCGTAATCCTACGTATAAACGTTGGGGAGGACGAACACTGAGATGGAATAGACCTGCTAATATACCCAAAATACCCGCTGCTATATGATGAGAAGCTATTCCTCCTGGAACAAAAGGATCAAAACCTTCAGCTCCCCATGCTGGATCCACTGGTTGTATTTTTCCAGTTAGTCCATAAGGATCAGACACCCATATCCCAGGACCATACAAACCCGTTACATGAAATGCTCCAAATCCGAAACAAGCTACTCCTGAGAGGAATAAATGAATTCCAAATACTTTTGGCAAATCTAAACAACGTTTTCCCGTACGTTCATCACAGAATATGTCCAGATCCCAATATACCCAATGCCAGATAGCTGCCAAAAAGCACAGGCCAGAAAACATGATATGTGCCCCGGCCACACCTTCATAACTCCAAATACCGGGATTAATTACAGTTTCTCCGGTGATGTTCCATCCACTCCATGAATCCTTTATTCCCAAACGAGTCATAAAAGGTATAACGAACATACCTTGTCTCCACATTGGATCAAGAACAGGATCGGATGGATCAAAAACTGCTAATTCGTACAGAGTCATTGAACCAGCCCAACCAGCAACTAGAGCTGTATGCATTATATGTACAGAAATTAACCGTCCAGGATCATTCAATACGACGGTATGAACGCGATACCAAGGCAAACCCATGCAAACACCCCTTTATCGGAAAAAGTAGACACTATGTAACTTTCTCACATTGGATTGGAAGAGATCATGTTATCGAGCTAGACCCGGATCATCTCGAAAGTGAACATCTATTCACTTGGACATTGCTAATGATGGAACAGGTTTGAAACAATTTTGTTCATACATAATAGCAGGGAGAGGCAAAGATATTTTATCGTTTGTATGTACCAATACACAATGTAGGGATTGGTCCCATTTATATTGATAAAAAAAGAGGAAAGAAACGAGATATTCTAATCCTTCCATTCGTTCATGAACGATACCTTTGCAATTTATGGACTAAGTCAGATATAATTTTTGATGAAAAAATATCATTTTTCTACTAAAGAGTGGAGCTATTACTGTTCCATAAACAGTAATACTTTACTGCACTGCGGGAAAAAAATAAAATACTGAGTTCAAATGCTCAGTCAAAATGATAACTTTATCATTTTGTGCTATGCAATGAAAAAAAAGGTCAAAATAGGAAGTCTCTAGGTTAATGGGCCTTTTCCGTTCCGTTCCGTAGAAAGATTCGGGGTTATTCGTTTTCAGGATCAATAGTGGACGAACGGAGAGAGAGGGATTCGAACCCTCGGTACGGATGATCCGTACTACGGATTAGCAATCCGCCGCTTTGGTCCGCTCAGCCATCTCTCCAAGATGGAAGAGTTCATGTGTAACAAAATGAATGGTGGAGTAAAGGTGTATATCATAGTATGTACAGATTGTATCGGCAATATAATGAATATTGCCATTATTCAGTTGGATAAAGAACAATCCAGTCAATCGTATTGTTCATTTCGTTAAAAATAGTTCTGTATGACTGATTTTTTCTGCTTTTCTTGGCCTGGCCGATGGCCAGGCCAAGAAAAGCAGAAAAAATCAGCAGTCATACAGTGCTTGACCTAATTTGATAGCTAGAATACCTGCTGTAAAAGCAAGAAAAAAAGCTATCAAAAATTTAAGCTCTACCATATCTTCATTCCCTCCCCAATCAGTTTGATTAAATGCGTTACATGGATTAGTCCATTTATTTCTCTCCAATATCAAATTTTATTATCTAGATATTGAAGGGTTCTCTATCTATTTAGGGTTCTCTATCTATTTTATGTATTATTGTAAAGATATCAGTTGCTCAAGGCCATAGGTTCCTGATCGAAACTACACCAATGGGTAGGAGTCCGAAGAAGACAAAATAGAAGAAAAGTGATTGATCCCGACAACATTTTATTCATACATTCAGTCGATGGAGGGTGAAAGAAAACCAAATGGATCTAGAAGTTATTGCGCAGCTCACTGTTCTGACTCTGATGGTTGTATCGGGCCCTTTAGTTATAGATAGATAGAGCTTTGGATGGATCAGAGATCCATCCAAATATCCTTTAACTATTTAAGTTGATAATGTAACGAATAAAACCCACCTGTATCACTAAACTATACACGCCACAATCCCATTGACGGATATTCCGTCACTTCTTTCCTTCCACATTTGAATCCAAATTCCGGAATTCCTTTCTTCTCTCTCGGAAATAGAAGAGAGAGAAGAAAGTATTCTATCCATTCTAGTTTTAGAAATTCTAGGTTGTTCTTTCTCTTTATCAAGGAATTTTTTTTGCTCAACTCCTCTAATCTTCTAATTGAATTCTTTCTAATTCATTTTAGAAAGATCTTCCTCTTCCAGGAAGAAAAAGAGCCATAAACTGGAATGGCTCCATATTCTTAGCTCTCAATCTTTGTTGATCTCTTATAGTAATCACATCTTGAGGTTTGCAAGGGTAACTTGGTATATCTACCATATGGTCATTGACCCGGATATGTCCATGATTCACTAATTGTCTAGCTCCGGGAATGGTGGGAGCCATACCCAATCGAAAAAGAATATTATCCAAATGCATTTCAAGTAATTGCAATAGGACCTGACCCGTTGAGCCTTTGTCTCTTCTAGCAATACGAACATATTTCAGCAAATGCTCTCAGGCATAACTTTTCTCCATCCGCTTCGTATCAGCTCAGCCCGGAGTTTCCAGTATAGCGATCCTTACCCTACGAGCTACTATAATATATGTTCTCAACTTGATATCTATAAAGATAGATGGATCATCCATATCCAATTTGTTGTCCATCTACCATAGTAGACTCACTCATTCATATATGATGAGGGGGCCCTTTTAACTCAGCGGTAGAGTAACGCCATGGTAAGGCGTAAGTCATCGGTTCAAGTCCGATAAAGGGCTCATGTTTCCCACGAAGAAAGAAGGCTCGGGTGTCCATTTCTATTACATAGATAGAAATATTTTCACCGAAATATGAAAATGAAAACAAATCGGATTCGGATCCAGTCCGTTTTTTATCTTCTTTTATGAGGCGAACGACGGGAATTGAACCCGCGCGTGGTGGATTCACAATCCACTGCCTTGGTCCACTTGGCTACGTCCGCCCCGGAAAAACCAATTTATCTATCTACAGTCATTTCTTCCAAGAATAAAAAATGAGCTAACGTTTGTTCTTATGTGGGTCGTCGGTGACCTCTGATAGGGGATCAAAGCAAGATCGATGACTAACTCTCAACTCTCGAACAAGTTGTATGGCTTATTATCAAATATGTGATAAATATGAAGTATTTTGTATTTCTCCCGGAGAAATATCCCGATCCCATCTTCCCTCCGTTCTTTTGAACGTGAAAGAAGAATCTTTCTTCTTTCGTATCGATCCTTTGTCTATTCACTCATGGGCGATAATTATTGTTTTTCCCTATTAGATTTTAGTTTTCAACTAACACAGTTTTGCAGATTGGTTCGGTAGATCCCACGTTATTCGAGTTGTAACGAACGGGCCATAACCATTAAAATGGTTCGGTGTAAATGGAATAGATCGAGATCTATCTCGATATTTATTGTATGTTTTATCTTGATACTAAGATCTTGTCCATCTGAACAACTCTGGGCAGGGTATTTGATCGGAGAGTCATTGTTTAAAATGATCAAGGTTGTGGCTGTGTCGACAAGTTCGACCCTATTCGCTTATCATATATTCAGATTCGATGAATCTAGACCATTTGAACTTGTATCCTTCCTTCTCGTATTAGAAGGTATAGGGTTTTCCAATCTGGAAAATTTTGTTATCTTACATGCACGGTTAGGATACAATCAAGTTCTTTGTTATATTATTATGCAGGTTATGGGACAAAGATACAAATTTAAAGGCTCATCTACCGACGGAGATAGTGAACATTTGATGAATCAAATATAAATTTGATTGTTGTCTTTCAGTTAATTCGTTTGAAAGTTTAGATCAAGCGAACAGAATTGGTAGGCGTCAATCGATCCGTGGAACGTATCAAATCTTTCACATATAAGTTCGTTATGAGATGAGCCCACTCATCTCACAATGATATAAAATCATTTCGGACAGATCTATTGCCGAGTAGAGATCTATTTGTAACGGGGCAGAAAGCAGCTTCTTTTGGGTCGCTGTCCACATAATTTCTGGACAAGGGGTAATAGTTTCTTTCTTTCGTCCCAACCCAACAGACTTCTTTATTCTATTGTTTGTTCCAGAACGCATTCCATGAAATATGTGTATTCTATAAAATAGTGGGTAGATTAAAGCAAACGTTGGTCCAGATGTAGATCTAATATGCATAGCCGGTAGATTGCATTTTTGTGATATGTTACCAGAACGGAACTAGAGGCAAGGAAGAGTGTTTGTCCCAATATGAAAATCTTGGGTCTCAAAAACCATGTGATGATCTTAGGTGAAGAAAGAGAACGAACCAAAGGTTCGCCTTTAGCTAGGATGGATCAACTCCAGAGAATTTCTCTGCCCAGGTATTCGGAATATCCGTCGTACTTGCCACTTCTATGGTTCAAAAATAGGCTCGATTTACCGCACATAACTTATTGTAGAGAATCCTAGTTGATCAAGATCTTCGCCCCGATATTTAGCAAAGGGATAGATACATCCGGGATTTTCGATTGAACGGAAATTTTGTTCAACCCCAACGGAATGCGTTGCGTTTGGATGGAGCTAAAAGTCACATGTCCGATCGATACTTTGACTGCTCTATGGATTGCTTGGAACATATGATATTCGAGAGAACTCTCGAATTTTTCGAAGAACTAGCGATAAAAAAAAAATAAAAATAGTTTATAGGTTTGATCATCTGGTATCGGATCAATCTCGATCGATCCAAAATACTAATATGCCTGCTCTGGTCCAACGTTCCCATCCATCGATCTCGATAAGGACATGAGATTGATATGATCTGAAAGACTTTTCAAGGCCAAGTCATAGGGACGGACTATGAGGGGATATATATAAATAGTATCACTTAGTGGAATGTATAGGGCTATACGGGCTCGAACCGTAGACCTTCTCGGTAGAACAGATCAAAGTTCTTATTATCAAAATAATTTGAACTGTTCCAAGAACCCAACATGCATTTTCTCGCATTGGGCTCTTTCATTAACTGATGGAAAGATCGGTTAGTCTGCCATTCTCCTCTTTCCGGTAAGATACTAATATGGCTCCGTGTGCTCCAAATTCTTACCCTTCGGAAGCAATCCCAAAGTTATTCAAAAGGTTTTTTTGACGTAGGTCTGCCTTGCTCGGGCATAGATTGACTCAAATAGAGTCTCTTCTATCGCTCCAAAAGTAAAATATGACACTTCATACACCTAAAAGTTCATAGAGCGAAAAGAATCTATTTTGAGGTCCCCGTATTATACTCATTATGCCTGGCATTGAACAGAGCTGGGATTGACCATATCAATTAGATCCGTAATTCGAATCAGATCGAACTTAATCTTTGTCATGCTATTGTTCCCCAGAGAAACAAATTGATAGAGTAAGACTATTTCACATAGAATCTATTTCGTGGATCGGACGAATCGATAAACTCTCCCGAAAACCATTGGCGCACGTGTAAACGAGGTGCTCTACCTTGCTGAGCTATAGCCCTTCCTTGCCAGTCTTGGTGATACACTACTATACTAACCAGATGGATCACTTTATGTCAAGGTAGATATTTCATGATCCAATACTATGATCCAATACGTTCCAATAAGTTCGATCTGTGCCAGGGACACATACATTGTCTATACATTTAATTCGATTTCGATTTAGAATCGTTTATAAATCCAACTCTACCTATGAGAATAAATGACCCACTTAACTCAGTGGTTAGAGTATCGCTTTCATACGGCGAGAGTCATTGGTTCAAATCCAATAGTAGGTAAACTTATTAGATGCCATCGAGTTTTCAATGGTATCTAATAAGTTTTACTCCACGTGTTTGGATCGAGGCGGAACATTGAATCCATTTTTCAGATCATTATAGAAAATGTTAATTAGAGACGGGGGGGCTAGCATTGATAGCCTCTAATCGGGTTCTAGCCCTTTTCAGAGCTAAATCAGCCTCAATTGCTTGTCTTTTGCCTTCGGCTCGAGCTAAGTCAGCTTTAGCTATTCGAAAATTTTCCTGGGCTTCTTGGGGATCGATGTCAACATCTCTCTCTGCATTATTTACCAATATAGTTATTCTATCACTGTCTATCTTGGCGAAACCGCCCATCATAGCCATAGTGGACCACTGCCCATTGAGACGTATTTTCATAACTCCTATATCTACAGCTGCCACAAGTGAAGCATGATTGGGTAATACGCCAATTTGACCACTATTAGTAGATAGAATTATTTCTTTAACTTCTGAATCCCAAATGACTCGATTAGGAGACAGTACACGAAGATTTAGGGTCATTTTCAGAATTAACTTTCCATGTTGGAGTTTATAGCCTTCGCGGTAGCTTCATCAATATTACCCACCAAATAAAAAGACTGTTCGATAAGACCATCTAATTCTCCAGAAAGGATCATTTGAAAACCTCTAATTGTTTCCATGAGACCCACATATTTGCCCGGGGAACCTGTGAATACCTCTGCTACGAAAAAGGGTTGTGATAGGAAACGTTCAATTTTTCTTGCTCTTGCCACGATTAAACGATCTTCCTCCGATAATTCATCCAGTCCAGGAATAGCTATAATGTCTTGAAGTTCCTTATAACGTTGTAAAGTTTGCTTAACCCCTTGTGCAGTTTCGTAATGTTCTTCGCCTACGATCCAAGGTTGGAGCATAGTCGATGTTGAATCTAAAGGATCCACTGCTGGATAGATACCCTTCGCAGCTAATCCTCTCGATAGTACGGTAGTAGCATCTGAATGTGCAAATGTCGTAGCAGGAGCAGGGTCGGTCAAGTCGTCAGCAGGTACATAAACTGCTTGAATCGAGGTTATGGATCCCTTTTTTGTGGAAGTAATTCTCTCTTGCAAAGAACCCATTTCCGTGCTAAGAGTTGGCTGATAACCCACGGCGGAAGGCATTCTGCCTAATAGGGCGGATACCTCTGATCCCGCTTGGACAAAACGGAAGATGTTATCAATAAATAATAGTACGTCTTGCTCATTGACATCTCGGAAATATTCGGCCATGGTTAGAGCAGTTAAACCGACTCTCATGCGAGCTCCCGGTGGTTCATTCATCTGACCATAGACCAGAGCCACTTTTGATTCTGATATTTTTTGTTCATCAATTACTCCCGATTCTTTCATTTCCATGTAAAGATCATTCCCTTCACGGGTACGTTCTCCTACTCCTCCAAATACAGATACCCCTCCATGAGCCTTAGCAATGTTGTTGATCAACTCCATAATGAGTACTGTTTTACCCACTCCAGCTCCTCCAAATAAACCAATTTTTCCCCCACGGCGGTAAGGAGCCAAAAGATCTACTACTTTAATGCCTGTTTCGAAGATGGATAATTTTGTATCCAACTCTGTAAAGGCGGGAGCAGGTCTATGAATAGGAGATGTTATGCGAGCATCTACAGGACCCAAATTATCGACAGGTTCTCCAAGAACATTGAAAATTCGTCCGAGAGTAGCTCCACCAACTGGAACACTTAGAGGAGCTCCCGTGTCAATCACTCTCATTCCTCTCGTCAAACCATCTGTAGCACTCATAGCTACAGCTCTAACCTTATGATTTCCTAATAATTGTTGTACCTCACAAGTAACCTGAATTTCTTGACCGGCTGTACCTTGACCCTTAACTATCAATGAATTGTAAATATTAGGCATATTACCTGGAGGAAAAGAGACATCCAGTACTGGGCCAATGATTTGAGCAATACGTCCCACATTTTTTTCTACACGTGCGGAAACCCCAAGAACAAGAGGATTTTTTCTCATACAAAAATGGAAATAATTTCCATGAAGAATATATAAATATGATTTTGCCAATATCATCAATAAAAAAAAATGTTCCATATTGGGTCGATCAGACCAGTAAATAATAAATGGAAGTTACCACCTTGGTAAAATCCAACTTTATTGAAAAGTTTAAATTCATCCATATTTGGAATATGAAGTAGGTAGATGGATATGAATAAGGATCATGAGAAAGTCTTCGATTTATCTATAACTAGAACCAATTTATCCATAACTAAAACCGAAAATACTTCAAAATTATGTCCAGATCATCTGTGAAATATGAAACTTGATATTCATGACCTTTCTCTCATTGATCATTATCTCTTCTCTTCATACGCACATCTGTATATGTATTTTCGGACAATTCGCACCATTATGGTCAAAGGTCCATTCGGTTCCTTTGATTTCATTCATGAACTAGTTTAACCACTGAAAGGTTCTCGGGTCAATCCATGGAGGAAGAACTTCAAGAGCAAAGATTGGGTTGCGTCATACATAAAGAACATTATACAATGAGAGTGTATCTAGCACCCCAATAACGGACGACTTTTTGTAGGATATTTCTGTAAAATTTGATTGTTTACGTTCGGTCCATGTCGAGCAGACCTCGTCCTTGCGAGAAATAATTATTAATAAAGGAGGGACTTATGTCACCAAAAACAGAGACTAAAGCTAGTGTCGGATTCAAAGCTGGTGTTAAAGATTACAGATTAACTTATTATACTCCTGAATATCAGACCAAAGATACAGATATCTTGGCAGCATTCCGAGTAACTCCTCAACCCGGGGTGCCACCTGAAGAAGCGGGAGCAGCAGTAGCTGCTGAATCTTCCACCGGTACATGGACCACTGTTTGGACCGATGGACTTACTAGTCTCGATCGTTACAAGGGGCGATGCTATGACATCGAGCCCGTTCCTGGAGAGGAGACTCAATTTATTGCCTATGTAGCTTACCCCTTAGACCTTTTCGAAGAAGGTTCTGTTACTAACTTGTTCACTTCCATTGTAGGTAATGTATTTGGATTCAAGGCCCTACGGGCTCTACGTTTGGAAGATTTGCGGATTCCCCCTTCTTATTCCAAAACTTTTCAGGGTCCACCTCATGGTATCCAAGTTGAAAGAGATAAATTGAACAAATATGGTCGTCCTTTATTGGGATGTACTATCAAACCAAAATTGGGTCTATCAGCCAAAAACTATGGTAGAGCAGTTTACGAATGTCTCCGTGGTGGACTCGATTTTACTAAGGATGATGAGAACGTAAATTCCCAACCATTCATGCGCTGGAGAGATCGTTTTGTCTTTTGTGCGGAAGCAATTAATAAGGCTCAGGCTGAGACGGGTGAAATTAAGGGACATTATTTGAATGCTACTGCAGGTACATGTGAAGAAATGATGAAAAGGGTAGTATTTGCAAGAGAATTGGGAGTTCCTATCGTTATGCATGACTACCTGACGGGAGGTTTTACCGCAAATACTTCTTTGGCTCATTATTGCCGAGACAACGGCCTACTTCTTCACATTCACCGCGCGATGCATGCAGTTATTGACAGACAAAGAAATCATGGTATGCATTTCCGGGTACTGGCTAAAGCATTGCGTATGTCCGGTGGAGATCATATTCACGCCGGTACTGTAGTAGGTAAACTTGAAGGGGAACGAGACGTAACTTTAGGGTTTGTTGATCTACTGCGTGATGATTTTATCGAAAAAGATCGAAGTCGTGGTATTTACTTCACTCAAGATTGGGTATCTATGCCAGGTGTCCTGCCCGTAGCTTCAGGAGGTATTCACGTTTGGCATATGCCTGCTCTGACCGAGATCTTTGGGGATGATTCCGTACTACAGTTTGGTGGGGGAACTTTGGGACATCCTTGGGGAAATGCACCTGGTGCAGTAGCTAATCGGGTTGCTCTAGAAGCTTGTGTACAAGCTCGTAATGAAGGACGTGATCTTGCTCGTGAAGGTAATGAAGTGATCCGTGAAGCTTCTAAATGGAGTCCTGAACTAGCTGCTGCTTGTGAAATATGGAAGGAGATCAAATTTGAATTTGATGTGATTGATCGCTTGTAATCCAGTGACTTTCGTTCTACCAATCGGACTCGGCCCAATCTTTTACTACTACCCCAAATATTAGTCCAAATCGTGAGCGGAGATATGGGATTTCAGATATCAATATATGGAATTTCCATATATTAATATCTATATATCAATATCTATGTAGATATTGATATATAGATATTTCCAAGGTTAAATATCTCAAACAGAGTTATTTATGAAAATTTTTTTGGGTCAAGCATTCGATAACGAATCCTATTCATCCTTTACAATGATCTTATAGATCATTCGATAGGGTTGGTAGCTCAGTGGATCAGAGCTCATGGTTCCGGACCGTGAAGTCAAGGGTTCAAATCCCTTCTAGCCCAAAAGATGTTGTATTTTAAATGAAAATTCCTTTCCATCGCGGTATAGGAGAGAATCTTTCTTTATAATAGAATAAAGTATTCTATCATAATCCCGGATCGATACTTCAGATTCCTAATCAATAATGAATGGAAATGATTTATCAATGATTCATTCCACTATTGATTAATAATTTTCATCATTGTATTTATACTTATACGACTTCTCTTCATACAAAATAAGATAGGAAAAGTAACAATTTTCACTTTTATATGGAAGGAAAACTCTATGTCTATAAAGGAGTGGTTCGAAGACAAGCGTAAAATAACTGCATTACTAAAAAATTCGGTCGAAAGGGATAGTAAGGATGCCAATGAGACGGAGAAAAACAAGAATAAAAGTATTGATTACGCTAAAATTAAGAAGTTATGGGCTCAATGCGATAATTGCGAGAACTTGCTATATCTAAGATTCTTGAGAGAGAATCAAAGTGTTTGTAAAGAATGTGGATATTATCTGCAAATGAATAGTTCAGATAGAATAGAACTTCCAATTGATCGTGACACTTGGCGTCCTATGGATGAAGACATGTACACTCTAGATGTTCTTCAATTTTATTCTGAGAATGAACCTTCTCATTCTGATAATCTTAATTCTGAGGATGAATCTTATAAGGATCATATCACTTTCTATCAAATAGAGACAGGTTTAACTGATGCTATTCAAACAGGCATAGGTCAATTAAATGGTCTTACTATCGCACTCGGAGTTATGGATTTTCAGTTCATGGGAGGTAGTATGGGCTCTGTAGTAGGTGAGAAAATAACCCGTCTGATCGAGCGCGCTACCGCGGAATCTCTTCCATTAATTATGGTGTGTGCTTCCGGAGGAGCACGTATGCAAGAAGGAAGTTTTAGTTTAATGCAAATGGCTAAAATAGCTTCTGCATTATATATTCATCAGAAGGAGAAAAAGTTGTTATATATATCGATTCTGACGTCACCGACAACTGGTGGAGTGACTGCTAGTTTTGGCATGTTGGGAGATATTATTATTGCCGAACCTAAAGCGTACATTGCATTTGCAGGTAAAAGAGTAATCGAACAGACATTAGGTCAGAAAGTGATTGAAGATTTTCAGGTGACTGAGCATTTATTTGGTCATGGTTTATTTGATCTGATCGTTCCACGTAATCTCTTAAAAGGTGTTCTGAGTGAACTATTTTGGTTTTACGTTTTACGGTCTTCCTTGTAAATAAATAAAAAGAAAAAAATGAACGTTGAGTTTCCTTATCAGGAAAAAGGATCAAATCGAGTTCCTTGTAACGGAAGTGACAGTGATACAGTTTCTTATCGCGGCGAAGGAGAGAATTGCTTTTCACCCCCTTCTTATTAACAATTTATGATCCTCGAGCCTATACTAACAATCCATATAGCCAATTCTCCGCTTTCAGAAATCAGAGAAATTTTGGTCAGGATTCATGTTCTTCCACTATTTTACTTATATAGTAAGTGTTCTAATGGATCTCTATGTTGTAATATAGAACTCATTGTTGAACTCATCGAGATCTTATTAAAAAAAAATTGCCCCAACTGGAAATGCTTTTTTAGTATTTTCGGGAGAGACGGGGAAAGGAACAACGAACACTTGCATACATGTATTCTATGAAGAAGGACGAATGGGACCGCTTATTTGGTCCCATCACTTATTTGACCTTATAATTATTCTTTGTAATATGGATAAACATTTCATTGATTAAGTAAGGTACTCGTTCTATGATAATTCCTAACCTACTCCCTAACCTACTCTCTAACCTACTCTCTAACCTACTCCCTATCCTACCCTCTATTTTGGTGCCTTTAGTCGGCTTATTACTTCCGGCAATTACAATGGTTCTTTCTCATCTGTATATTCAGAATGACGAGATTTTATGAATCTGATCAAATCAGATTTAATAAATGGGTTTAGATCTTTCAATTGCAGAACAGATAGGATATCTATATCTATTTTAGATGATATAAGATAGAACTCTTATAGACACAAAATAGGTATAAATATCCAAATTATATATGAATATGGATATTTATTCATATTCATATTCATATACATATACAGATAGGATCTACACATATGTCAATAAATAGGTATGGGTCAATATGTTATTGTGGTCGGTTTTCTTTTTTCATACGGTATAGATATCTATTCCAGGAGATATTTATACTCCACTGATCCAATGTTGTTTCTAAAATTGAGAAATTAGGGAAGGACCCATTTGAAATGGATGGTAAGAATGGACAAGAAGACAAACTTGGCTGACTTAACTGAAAATTTATCTATCTATATAGATAGTTCATAAGAGTTTGGGAACCAAAGGATAAAAAAGTTGGCTATTCCCTCAACTTCAATAGGATGGAATTGAATACAATTTTTTATGAATCGTCGATCCAAATGGCTCTGGATAGAACCTATAACAGGGTCTCGAAAAAGAAGTAATTTCTTTTGGGCTTGTATCCTCTTTCTGGGTTCACTAGGATTTTTCCTAGTCGGGATCTCGAGTTATTTTGGTGAGAACCTGATACCCCTATTGTCATCTCAGCAAATACTCTTTGTTCCACAAGGAATTGTAATGTGTTTTTATGGTATTGCAGGTCTGTTCATTAGCTCTTATCTGTGGTGCACAATTTTGTTCAATGTGGGTAGTGGCTATAATAAGTTCGATAAAAAAAAAGGAATTGTATGTCTTTTTCGTTGGGGATTTCCCGGAATAAATCGTCGTATTTTCCCACGATTTCTTATGAAGGATATTCAGATGATCAAAATGGAAATTCAAGAAGGTATTTCCCCTCGTCGTGTTCTTTATATGGAAATAAAGGGCCGACAAGACATTCCTTTAACTCGTACTGGTGATAATGTGAACCTAAGGGAGATCGAACAGAAAGCCGCTGAATCAGCCCGTTTCTTGCGTGTATCCATTGAAGGGTTTTGAAATCGGGGGTGTCTTTATCCTCGACATATATTCAAATGTTTTTACATTTGAATGTATGTCGAGGATAAAGGAACATGAATAAATATCCAATCAGGAAATTTCAATAAATATTCCATTTTCATACAATGAAATTTCAATAAATATTTCATTGTATGAAAATGGAACGATATAGGATCTTTGCGAACAATATACTATTTTTATGAAATAGTATAGAAAGAGGTAATATAGAAAAAGCAATAAGTTAAAATAGAACTGGTACCAGTAGATGAATATGATGTCTCAGAAACAACAATTACTAGATAGAGTGGTCCGGTTTCCCTAAAACTAAAACGCTTTTTTCCTCTCATCACGATCCAATTATGACTTTTTGTCGTTCTCTCATTTTTCAAGAGCGTTTGTCATCTTTGGAGATAACTGGGGAAATATTCGTAAAGGATCTAGTGATCAGGATTCAAAAGATCTTGGCAATGAATAAGACTTATGTTACTTCAAGTTATTCTTCTAAAAAAGAAGAAGATGAAAAAATGAATAGATAATTGGTCCATATATAAATGATTTGGAATGATCTCCTTATGCTCCGTCTCACCCATTTTGAACAAACCTTTTACTTTTTTCCCGAGTATATTTGATCGGGATCAAACAATTACGCAATAGATCAATCTATGGATCCCATACCTCATTCTATCACTCGTACTTTGTCTAGATTTCGGACAGAACTGACAAGTGAATCAGGTTCGTTAGCGATTCACGAATTGGAAGTGTCCGAATATAAAGCATCAGCTTCCCTACGATATCTCGCATGTTTAGTAGTACTGCCTTGGGTAATTCCTATTTCATTACGGAAAGGTTTGGAGCCTTGGGTTACAAATTGGTGGAATACGGTTAAATCTCAGAAAATTTTTGATTATCTCCAGGAACAAAATGCTCTGGGAAGATTTGAGAAAATAGAAGAACTATTCTTGTTAGAAAGAATGGTGGAAGATTCTTTGGGAACACATTCACAATCTCTTCGTATAGAGATTCACAAAGAAACGATCCAATTGGTCGAAATGTACAATGAAGATTGTATCCAGATAATATCACATTTATTAACAAATCTAATAGGTTTTGCTTTTATAAGTGCTTATATCATTCTGGGTAAGAATAAACTCGCTATTATCAATTCTTGGATCCAAGAATTCTTCTATAGTCTGAGCGATACAATGAAAGCTTTTCTAATTCTTTTAGCAACCGATCTATGTATTGGGTTTCATTCACCCCATGGTTGGGAACTGATGATCGATTCGATCTCCGAAAGTTATGGATTTGCCCATAATGAACGAATCATATCTGGTCTTGTTTCAACTTTTCCAGTCATCTTAGATACGATTCTTAAATATTGGATCTTCCGTCGTTTCAATCGTATATCTCCTTCACTTGTAGTAATTTATCATTCGATGAATGAATAAAGAATAGGTAGGTTGTTTTCTCCGACCGAAACAATTGAAACAGAATAATAAAGTGTTTTCCGTGTTCAGGAATTAGCTATTCCTCCCCTTCATTCTTCTCCTGGTGCGAGACTTCCGATTTCTTATTTTTAGGTTTGGTTGAATCAATATAGTAGCAGAATTTTTGACAGGTAACTATGATAGCTACCTACTCTCACCCCAAAAATGATTTGGAACCAATAATTGAACCATGCAAAATAGAAATACTTATGAATGGGCGAAAAAGATGACTCGGTTAATTTCCGTCCTGGTCATGATACATATCATAACTCGGACATCCATTTCGAATGCATATCCCATTTTTGCACAGCAGGGTTATGAAAATCCCCGAGAAGCCACTGGACGTATTGTATGTGCCAATTGTCACTTGGCAAAAAAACCTGTGGATATTGAGGTTCCACAATCCGTGCTTCCCAATACCGTATTTGAAGCAGTTGTTAAGATCCCCTATGATATGCAGATGAAACAAGTTCTTGCTAATGGCAAGAAAGGGGCTTTAAATGTAGGAGCTGTTCTAATTTTACCCGAGGGCTTTGAATTAGCCCCTCCGGATCGTATTTCCCCTGAGATTAGACAAAAGACGGGTAATCTTTATTTTCAGAACTATCGTCCCAATAAAAAAAACATTATTGTAATAGGTCCTGTTCCCGGTCAAAAATATAGTGAACTTGTGTTCCCCATCCTTTCACCAGATCCTTCTACTGATAAAGAAGCTCACTTCCTGAAATATCCCATATATGTGGGTGGTAATAGAGGAAGAGGACAAATTTATCCCGACGGGAGTAAGAGCAACAATACGGTCTATAGTGCTTCAGCAACAGGAAGAGTGAGCAAAATTTTACGTAAAGAAAAGGGTGGATATGAGATAACTATCGATAATACATCAGACGGTGGGCAAGTGGTTGACATTGTACCTCCAGGACCGGAGCTTCTTATTTCAGAAGGCGAATTGATCAAGGTCGATCAGCCATTAACGAATAACCCTAATTTGGGTGGATTTGGTCAAGGAGATGCAGAGATAGTACTTCAAGATCCATTACGTGTTAAAGGTCTTTTATTATTCTTAGCATCTGTCATTCTGGCACAGATATTTTTGGTCCTTAAGAAGAAACAATTTGAGAAAGTTCAATTGGCCGAGATGAATCTTTAGGTCCATAGATTTTTGAACATGAAGTTTACTTATTGATTCAAAAATTAATACCCCTTCGGAGCCTTTTATCCTTCTTCTCCCTTATATATTCTTGATAAAATGTTCATTTAGATCTAAATTGGAATAAAATTGAAATAGGGAGTGACTCCATAAGCACTGGAACAGATCAACTTGTTGAACGATCCCCGATATGCTATATCGTGTACTATATACATGCCATTCCCTCCTTTCCTTGTCCAAACGATCCGGAAAATAGAGATAGATCGTAGGGAGGAGAGATGAGGAGAATAACTAAGCAATCTTGGAGAAGATTCCTATTTTCTCTGATCCCATTCTCCTATTTCATTATTCGAAGAAATAATTGGGTTTCCGATCTTGTCCTATTCGTCAATTCCTTCGTAATTTGAAGATTATTTTGTACGTTATACTGAAAATTCCTAAAGAAGGAAGAGCAGACAAGTAAGGGGCAATATCACTCATAAAAAAAAACCTATAAAACTTTTGATAGGGTTTGTTCCTAATGAGAGAAAATGAATAAAAGGTGTTTTTCCTCCTCTTTTATTTTGTAAGCCAAAAAAATAGAAGAAAATATTCTATATGCACATTTAGATTCTCATAGTTCGGGTTTTTACAAAAACTTCGCATAATCTTCCATCAGATAAATGAGCAAATATTTAGTACTTAATATTATCCGTTTTTCTGTTGTTCCTTCGACAGATATTTAAATTTGATCGATCCAAATTTTTTCCGATCATATAGCGGAAGAATAGATTGGCTCATCACTTGACTGAAAGGCATTGAATGAAGTAAATGACAGAGTCATTTTATTTGTACGAATCTTCTCTTCTAATTCAGATTAATATAGAAAGAATCTCAAAAAGAGATTTCGATAAGGCCTTACCCTTCAAAGAAGGGTAAGGCCTTATCGATTTTTCACTTTCGCATGTATACTATTTCCCACAGACAGTAAGTGCATTTCCCCTACTATAGGGATGACCCTAATCCGGAATATGAACCATAGAAAAAGACACCCAGTAGACCAATCACGATAATACCAGTTACAGTACCTATCAACCAAAGAGGGATCCTTCCAGTGGTATCGGCCATTTCTCTTACTCCCTTTCACATTTTCTTAAGTGGTCATACTCGAGACATAAACAGTCATAGCATAGATAATTATGCGTATTGGATCTCTTCGAATGGAGTGAGAATATTATCATTGTTCCTAATTGAAAAAATAATTGGAGAATGGAACAGCAAGTACAAAAATTAGTAGCAACCCCCAGTAGAGACTGGTACGATTCAATTCAACATTTTGGTCGTTCGGGTTCGGTCGTGTCATATCTACATACTTCCTCTTCCTTTAGTATAGAGTTTATCGTTGGATGAACTGCATTGCCGATATTGATCCCAAGAAAAAAACTGTAGGGATAGCTAGCCCGTGAACGGCCAACCATCTAACTGTAAAAATTGGATAAGTTCTATCTATAGTCATTAGTGCCTCCTAAAAAGATCTAGTAAATTCATCGAGTTGCTCTAACGGATCGAAACGGCCAGTTACTAATGGAACCTCTTGTCGACTTTCTGTGAAATACTCATTTGGCCGGGGGCTCCCGAACACATCATAAGCCAAACCCGTGCTTACAAATAACCAACCTGCAATGAATAGAGAAGGTATGGTAATGCTATGGATAACCCAGTATCTAATACTAGTAATAATGTCAGCAAAGGAGCGTTCTCCCGTATTCCCAGACATGCTCAGCTCCATATATTATTGTAAAGTCAGTCAAGGGGGAATTGATCCCATGAAAGATAGAGATCAGGAAATGGAAAACTACTGATATCTTCTCCAATCCTTGTTCGATTGTCAATGTTATACCAAGGGTATCTTTAAAGTCTACTGGACCAGTATAGCTAGCTTTCTTCTGACACAGCAATACAATTTTGATGAGTATCGAGAAGGAACGGGATAGAATGATTCTGTTCCTGCCAGCAGTTATTCTATCTCTGTTTGGTCGACTAAATCCCAACAGAAAGAAGAGAATATTGCATGTTCCGAGGTCCGTCCGGGCGTAAGGAACCCCAACTCCCTCAATCGATGTTGTAACAATAGCATAGTGGAAATTTTCGATTGGAATTAGCTTCTGCATACGGGTGACTTTAGAACCGAAAAAGAGGATGAGTGCCGCTTGCAAAGGATATCAATCACTATCAATAAAACTCATCCAGAATATTATTCTTTTATATTCTTCCTTTTTCATTCCGACATGACATTATGCCCGTGTAGATGAACCCAGTAATTCAAATTGCACGGGGATCATTGGTGCTACGCAGATGTATGTTGCTTTTCCAATAGTATCCGGCACAGATGGAGTTATGCCACAGACTTATTATATAGTACCTTGTATTAACGAGTAGGTGTTACTTATTAGATAAAACCAAGTGGATAGTGCAATAGAACATAGTCAATTTTAGGTATGTGAAATTACAAGTTACTCTTTTCAATAGGTGGAATTTCTGTAATATCGGGCTCTACTCGCTCTAATAATTAATATTGAAAAAACCTAATCCGTCTAGAGGGTCGAATGATTGGATCAATAAGATCGAGAAATGAAAGGACAAACTGGATATTCATATTCTTTCTTACACCTAAACGTGAAATTCACAAAACTTTGGCTATGTCTGTGGAGAGTTTTCTTCCGGTCCAGTCTCTGGACCGATAGCTACTGGTAAAAAGATAATGCCAGGTGATCCAATCGTACTGATTGAGAATTCATTCACCCTGTAAGAAGATTACATTCGACAATTTGTGAAGGGGTTTGCCGGTGCTATTCATTAGTTGCTCGATGAATGATTTCTAGGATAATGAAGAGATTTCTACTATAGATCTCCTCTCATCCATGTTCATTCATACATATCCTATAGTAGATATAGGAGAATTGGTACGAATTGGGACAATTGATCTTTTGTATTCTGATCTCTACGAAAAGCAAAATTTAGGTAATTGTCTCATGAAGATATGTATAAACCATATTTCATTCAGTCCTTCCACGCCTACTATAACTATAATTAGTTATTTCGGTTTCTTATTGGCTTCTATCATTTTCACCCTAGTCCTATTCATTAGTTCGAGCAAGATACAACTTATTCAAAATGAGGGAAGGGGAAACCCTCTCAGTTCACTATTTCAATTTCAATAATTTTGTTTATTCCCTCTATATAAATTTCTGATCATTGAGATTCATAGCAAATTAAGGGTACTATCCAGTATAGCTATTATCCCTACTTATTCCGTTGAATAGAAATGATTGAGGCTTTGCCATCCGGAATTGTGTTAGGTCTAATTCCTATAACTTTGGCCGGATTATTCGTAACTGCATATTCACAATACCGACGTGGTGATCAATTGGATATTTGATCCTGGAATATCCTCCAATTTCATTGGCCTCCTACTTTTCCTGGGAGGTCAGATTCCATTGCTCGTTCCAGTTGGAATGAATTATCGATAATTTTGAGGGTTGGATTTGATAGGAACAGAATCACGCTCTGTAGGATTTGAACCTACGGCATCAGGTTTTGGAGACCTACGTTCTACCGAACTGAACTAAGAGCGCTTTCTTTAATATTCGGAGATGAAGGAAAAATACCTTTTGTTGATACTCTTAGAGCAAAACACTTTCGCATCTGATACGATTCAATTATTTGATGTTCCCGTCGAATCGATATCAAATGATCTTTCATTCCTTTCTTTCCATAGAAAAGAAGGGAAAGGTAGGGATGACAGGATTTGAACCTGCGACATTTTGTACCCAAAACAAACACGCTACCAAGCTGCGCTACATCCCTTCTAATCATTAGACAATGTTATTTTAATTTTATTTTATAGAATTCGAAATATGTTTCCCACATTTTTCCACCTTCATTTCTCTTCGGTCTCGTGAGTGAAAAGACTTTATACATGTAAGGTCTATTATCTAGAATATCACTATTAATTATGGTGATGAAACATCTTTTTCCTTTTCTATAAATAGGACCACAGCCCGGATCACATTATATATATATTCATCAGTTCCGAGTTTTCTCTAGGATTCATAACTATACTATTGATACGGTTGAATCACTTACACATTATGATCAATAAGGAGAATTTACAATGCAAGATCTAAAGACCTATCTTTCCACAGCGCCTGTGTTAGCTATTTTATGCGTCAGTTTTTTAGCCGCCCTATTGATAGAAATCAATCGTTTTTTTCCAGATGCTCTTATTCTTTCCTTTTTTTAATTTTTTTCCTCCCCTTAAAGCCAAGGGAAAAAAGATTGTGCTAGATTGACTTCTCCTACCTCTTGGAGAAATTAGTGCATTCAGCCCCAAAAAGGATCTAAGTTTAGGACTGGAAGGGGGTAGAATTCAAGTAGAAATATCGATCTAAAGATTCTTTCCACATTCAATTTTGTAAGTAAAACTGAAAACTCACTCCTGATCAATCATTTTTTTACTTTCAAATGTTTCACCGTAGGATCTCCGGCTATCAACTTCTATCCCTTTTTCCCTTTTTATTTTTGAGGTCGAAAAGCAAAACCAATATTCAGAGTAAGTTTATGGCCAAGAGCGGAGATATAAGAGTAACAATTACTTTGGAGTGCACTAGTTGTACCCAAGATAGTGTTTATAAAAGATTCCCGGGGATTTCTAGATATACGACTCGGAAAAATCGACGCAATACACCTATTCGATTGGAATCAAATAAATTTTGTCCCTATTGTTACAAGCATACCATTCATGGAGAGATAAAAAAAAGAGATTAAACGTACTACCCATGGATAGGAATAAATCACAGATATAAAAAGAAATGGTATTTCAACAAGATCTTTAATGGAACAATATTTTAAAAATATTTGGAATAAATATTATTCAAAAGGTTCATGAAACAAACTATGGATAAACCCAAGCAATCTTTTCGTAGACATTTGAAACCAATTCGCAGACGTTTGAAACCAATTCGTAGATATTTGAAACCAATTCGTAGACATTTGTCACCTATTAGGTCGGGAGATCGGATCGATTATAAAAATATGAGCCTAATTAGTCGATTTATTAGTGAGCAAGGAAAAATATTATCCGGCCGAGTGAATAGATTAACTTCAAAACAACAACGTCTAATGACTAACGCTATTAAACGAGCTCGTATTCTATCTTTGTTACCTTTTCTTTATAATGAAAACTAATTTGATCCATGGGAAATAAGCCTACTCCTTAATCAAATCGGAGCTGGAATATATGTTCGATAAAGATGCAGATCTTGAGTCTATTGTTGAAAAAGTCAACAGGATTTCATTTTTGGAAAAGAATTGGATTGAATTCTTTTCGTTCATTTCCAATCCAATATGAAAAAACTTTTCAATATTTCGACCTTCCCGGAGGGAATTCTCCGGGAGAATCTGTTCTATCCATTCCATCTTTACCTATTTATTTCATCTATACCTAACCTATTTCATCATACGATAAGTTGTTAAAGATGGTGGAAAAGCAATTACTATCTAATACAGCTATTTGTGCAAGTGTTTTACGATTTGGAAGCAACTGCCTCTTGTACAAATATTGGATGAATCTATTATAAGAAACCCCATTGGCACGAGCTGCTGCATTGATCCGAGTAATCCACAAACGACGAAGATCTCTCTTACGTTTACCTCTATCTCGGTGGGCGGAAACTAAGGCTCTAGCTTTCCGTTGGTTAGCAGTTCGAAAAAGTTTCGAATGGGCCCCTCGAGAGCCTGATACAAATGCAAGAATTTTTTTCCGACGTTTTCGAGCTATATATCCACGTTTCACTCTGGTCATTGAAGTTTACTCTCATGAATCGCTAATATTTTTCTCGGTTAGTCATTTGTTTTGTTTGGTCCATTGAGAATAACACTGATTCTTCTTATTTAGAAAATAAAAGTTCCAATGGCTTTTGCTACTGCAACCTTCCCAACCATAATTCCCTTTGGATAGGCATCTTCCTGGTAGGCAAGGACTGGGACCTTGTACTGAGAATGAGAAAAAATCATGGGTTTCATCGTTTCTATGGTTCTTTCTCCAACGGTAAGGTCCTCTCTATACGCCGGAGCCTTTTATTCATTTCCGAAATATGAGATGAGTATGTTATCGGTAACTTGTACGGTTTACCATCTCCAGCTCTACTCTTGAATCATTAAGTAATAAATACTCTCATTACAAGATCTATTAATACAGTAACGACATGTAATTCTGGGGTTGGCCAGGTAGCTGACCCTGTTGTTCCGTTCTCGCGGCAATATGAGCATAAACTTTATGCTTCTTCAATTTGCATGATTTCCCCGCTCAATGGATTGATGACCATTCGCTACCAATGAGGAATTGCTTTTCATCCCACATCAAGGTGATTGGATTTGCACCAATGGAAACCATAAATTTCATCCCCGGTAAGGTTAGATGATGGATCTTTACTTGATTACAGCGGGAAAATTCTTCTGTTATTCCGTTGTAAGAATTTCCCAGTCTGTTTAAGTTTCTGATCCAAACGAGTCGCACATACACCCTAGCACATACTCCTCTACGCTGAGGACATCCTCGAAGAGCAGGAGATTTTTTTCTATTCTCTATTGGCTGTCTTGCATTTCTAATAAGTTGTTGAATAGTGGGCATTCTAGCTGTATTGTATGCGGAATCAACTGGTTCGGATTGATCCTAACCATACCATATCAGGTGATTATGAAATGAATCACTTTCCCCCCCCCCTTTTTTTTTTGAAAAGGAACAAAGAGATCACAGTTTACAGTTCATTATAAAAATAAATTAAAAAGAGGATCTTCCGCTATGAGATCAACCTTCCGCTACGACATCAACAATGCCATAAGCTTGGGCTTCTGTTGCTGACATAAAAACATCTCTGTTCAGGTCCCGTTGAATTACCTCTCCGGGTTGGTCCGTTCTTTCTATATAACATCTGGTTATGTAATCGCGAAGCATCGTTACGTGTTTCGATTCGTTATGAAAATCTGCAGCCGATCCGTCATAATAGGAACTAGCAGGTTGGTGGATCATAACCCTAGCGTGAGGTAATGCTATACGTTTAGGCATTTCTCCCCCGATTAGGATGAAAGATCCCATTGAAGCAGCTACCCCCATGCATATTGTATGTACATCTGGTACTATTGCTTGCATCATATCGAAAAGACCTACCCCTGGTATTACTGATCCACCGGGACAGTTGATAAATGAGAAAATATCTTTATTTGAATCTTCTGCACTCAAATATACCATGAGACCCATGAGTTGATTTGCAATCTCGTGATTGATATCCTGAGCCAAAAAAAGTAATCTCTCTCGATAAAGTCGGTTGTATAAGTCGACCCAAGTTGCATCTTCATCTCCAGGGGCTCGGAAAGGCACTTTTGGAACACCAACGGGCATTTGTTTTAATGGAAAGAAGTGAAGCACTATACTCTAATATGGGAACGTAAAGTATATGAAGTTGTGTAACATATGAACTCTGGATGGATGGTATAGGGGAGGTTTTGAACCTATCTGGAAATAGAGCTTTAGATGGATCAAAGATCCATGTAAAAGATCCTTCCATTATTCGAGTTGATAATGTAACGAATCACACTTTTACCGCTAAACTATACCCGCCACGATCCGATTGTAACATACGGATCGATCTTTTGTCCAACCAACCCATTTATATTTTTTTGAGTCTTTTCCGGATAACTTCGATCAGAGAACGATAAGCCCCATTCACTATTAAAATGATTAAAATTATCAAGCATGAAACATTTTGTATAATTTGAGTCCATAAAGTCTTTTTTATCGGAACTGGGCCGATGGATCACAAATAGAGATTCCGTAAATTGCTTTAGAGTTGTTTTAGTTGCAATAATTAATTTCTGAAGGGACTCCATTTTATCGATAGGCAAGTTTATTGAAAAAAAAAACTTGAGGAAACCAAGAATTCTGGTAATATTATTGACAACTTCCCGATCACAATCATATTATAAAGAATAGATTGGTGGCCCCTATCGTCTAGTGGATCAGGACATCTCTCTTTCAAGGAGGCAACGGGGATTCAACTTCCCCTGGGGGTACCATGATCCATTCGTTAGGTATCCTAAATAATTTTCAATTACTGTCTTGTTCCTGGGTCGATGCCCGAGTGGTTAATGAGGACGGACTGTAAATCCGTTGGCAATATGCCTACGCTGGTTCAAATCCAGCTCGACCCAACCAATATAATCAATACCAATCTATCGGTATGGTTATATTCATGCTAATCATGAATGAAAAGATAATTGGTTATTGAACCCCGACATCGATATCTATTCATATCGTAGATGCCCAATTCCGTATGAATCGATACATTTCAAAAATGAAAGAGAAGGATAAGATATTTAATCGACCTAGCACTCGCATAATCTATATGACCTATCTAGCACCTATCATGAAATAAATATTATCTAATAGTAGGTGAACTGTACTGTATTGGGATTGTAGCTCAATTGGTTAGAGTACCGCCCTGTCAAGACGGAAGTTGCGGGTTCGAGTCCCGTCAGTCCCGATCCAATAGTAAGTGAACTGTGAATGATCATGTCAGGATCTGGACGGACTAGTCCTTATCATTCCAGGGTCATGGGTGGGCCTCTGGATAAATTCGATATGGGATACTTCTTTCTATATCATCACCGAAGCGGGATAGATTCACAATTCCATCTAAATCGTGGAGATCCAAGCAAAATATCTCTCATGTCTGACGAACGTCTTCTGGAGGAGCATAAGGTTCTTATTCGTACGAATCCTATTCTTTCGAAATTATACCAGACATGTGTTGATCGGAACGTTTTCTGATGCACGTAAGTTTTTACTACTAGTCTTATCAAAAGTGATCGTATTAGGTTATACTATTTCCATCGAAGAATTCATTCAATCCATTAGTTAGATTCCGTTACTCGAACCAATTCTATCAATGACATACATCTATTTCATGGATCTTGAAAGAAAGATTCATTCATCTCTATGAGATCAAAATGAGATCAAAATGAGATCAAATCTCGAGCTATTTTTGAACAAAGTTAAAATAAGGAGATCATGGAAGTAAATACCCTTGCATTTATTGCTGTTCTACTGTTCCTTGCAGTTCCTACTGCTTTTCTACTTATCCCTTACGTCAAAACGGCCAGTGCAAGCAGTGGAAGCAATTGATTTTGATGAAAATCAATTGATTGCTGATCACTAGATAGATCTTTATGATCCAGATCATAAGTATAAAATAGGTTATGAGATCTTTTATATTACAACAATATAGGGTGGATCTATTGTATTACAACAATACAGGGTAGGGATTGCTTTTAATTTTTTTTGAAAAGAAAAAAAAGTAGTACGGAGGAAAAGAATATCTAACCTTTTCTTTTGTACTACTTCTTCTTTTACACCCATATATGGATAAATATATCTTAATGGTACTTATCCATATATGGTAAATGTAGGATGAAGGACCTCGTACCATAAAATAGCGGAGCTGATCACATCACCTTCTTCCTGCTCCTGGAAAAATAGACCCAATGCAGACAGACTTAATTCTGAACGTACTTGCGGATTCTTTAGGATCAAAGTTGAACATCTTTTTTTCGGTACGAACATCTATATCTAGCACATGTTAGATATAGTACTTGAAATGGTATATGAAAAAGCAAAGGAATCTATGACTTATGTCCCATATTTTTCCGAGAACGGAATTCATATCAGATCCGATCAATTCAATTCGGAACCATCCGATAAAACAGGGACTCTTTCTATTCCTACTAAGAAAGAGAAGAGAGATCGTTCTTCAGTGGAAGAAATGAGATTATCGACTCATTCTAGAAAAGAACTAATGAATTCAAACCTGTTGAAGAAAATAAGATTTTTCATAGGAAAATGATAATGATAAGGGATTACGTACATCCCTTACGGGGATAAAGAGGAAATAATTCCATGTAGAGTGTTTCAATTTGGAACGAAGATTCGATATTACTGGATCCTTATGGAACAGAATATATTACCATGCATGATATGGAAGGAACGCAATAATTGATTCTTAAGCATTACCATTATAGCCCACTTCTCCCCCATACTACGAGTGAAAGGGAAAATGTAAAAACTACCATTAAAGCAGCCCAAGTTATACCGACTATATCCATACGGATCATGTTCTCTAAAAAATAATGATTTCATCATCGAGATGATAAGGGAACTATTAACCATAGTGCAAAGTTGAAGTTGAAATGAATGGTCCACCTTTGCATTCTGAACGTTACTGACGTTCGAGCTGATATGAGAGATCAATAAATCCATTTGTTCATTGACCAACAAGTTACTATAACTAACTCGAGGGTCGTACATTCACGACGGAATCGGGATCAAATGTACGTAACTCACTATCTATATTGGTAATATGTACCAATATGTCTCCAGAGGTTCTGTAATGGAAATACAGACTTTTCCTTCCATTTACTTACCTCAACAAGGCGACACCCGGATTCGAACTGGGGATGGAGGATTTGCAGTCCTCTGCCTTACCGCTTGGCTATGTCGCCGAGATATGGGAATCCCATGGACAGATCGAATCTTTTGTCCTTTCAATTCATTCGTCCGTCCTTTAAGTATAGTATGAGATGTATGCTAAAGTCAACCATAAAGGAAATGGATCTAATTTGTTCTCCGTCTTTCTTTCGATCTGACTATTTTCATTAGGAAATTTTCTAAGTGAGATTAACATTTAAGAATGGTTTGATTCATTCGTTCATAGCTCCATTTCACGTGGTTGGAAGAAAGTATCAAAGTACCTCTTCCTTATCCTTTTTTTTTTTTTTAATTGGAAGTATATCTGGATACGGGTAGAATTTCATGGGATATAGTGAAGACTGAATATACATCCGAATCTTTTTTGTCGGATTGATCCATATAGATCAATCGGGAATAATTTAATAGATTTTTCTACAGATGGGAAACTTCCAATGCGATTAGATGAAAATGAGGGAGCGTTTACAATCCCTGAATTTGGTAAGATACAATTTGAAGGATTTTGTCGTTTTATCGATCAGGGCTTGATGGAAGAACTTCATAATTTTCCAAAAATTGAGGATATAGATAAAGAAATTGAATTCAGGCTTTTTGGTAATGAATATGAATTAGCAGAACCTTTCATCAAAGAGAGAGATGCTGTATATCAGTCCCTTACATATTACTCTGAATTATATGTACCAGCAAGATCGATTCGGAGGAATAGTAGGAAGATACAGAAACAAACTGTATTTCTCGGAAATATTCCTTTAATGAATTCCCATGGAACATTTGTAGTAAATGGGATTTACAGAGTCGTAGTTAATCAAATATTAATAAGTCCTGGTATTTATTACCGTTCGGAATTAGACCATAATAGAATTAATTATATATATACTGGCACTCTGATTTCAGATTGGGGAAGAAGATCGAAATTAGAGATCGATGTGGGAGAAAGGATATGGGCTCGTGTAAGCAGAAAACAAAAAATATCTATTCCAGTTCTATTATCAGCTATGGGTTTAAATCTCGAAGAGATTCTGGACAATACTCGCTATCCCGAAAGATTTTTATTTTTATTGAAGAAGAAGGAGAGGTGGGAGCGGGAGGAATATCTATGGTCGAGGGAAAAAGCCATTCTGGAGTTTTATAAAAAACTCTACTGTATAAGTGGCGATTTGGTATTTTCCGAGTCTCTATGTAAAGAATTGCAAGAAAAATTTTTCCGAAAAAGATGTGAATTGGGAAAGATTGGTCGACGAAATCTGAACCAAAAACTGAACCTTGATATACCCGAGAACGAGATTTTTTCATTACCACAAGATGTATTGGCTGCTGTGGATTACCTTATCGGGGTGAAATTTGGAATGGGTACACTCGATGATATAGATCACCTCAGAAATCGACGGATTCGTTCTGTAGCAGATTTATTACAGAATCAATTTAGATTAGCTCTAGGTCGTTTAGAAGATGCAGTTAAAAGAACTATACACAGAGCAACCAAGCGCAGATCAACTCCTCAGAACTTGGTCACTTCAACTCTATTAAAAAACACTTTTCAAGATTTTTTTGGTTCACACCCCTTATCCCAATTTTTGGATCAAACTAATCCATTGACGGAAATAGCTCATGGGCGAAAATTGAGCCATTTAGGTCCTGGGGGCTTAACAGGGCGAACTGCTAGTTTTCGGACACGGGATATTCATCCCAGTTATTATGGGCGTATTTGTCCAATCGATACGTCCGAAGGAATGAATGCTGGACTTGTTGCATCATTATCTATTCATGCAAAGATTGGTGATTGTGGTTCTTTACAAAGTCCATTCTATAAGATCTCCGAGAGATCGAGAGAAGAACATATGGTTTATCTACTACCGGGAGAAGATGAGGATGAATACTATCGGATAGCTACGGGAAATTCTTTGGCGTTAAATCAAGGAATTCAAGAGGAACAAATTACTCCAGCTCGATACCGACAAGAATTTATAGTTATTGCATGGGAACAAATCCATTTCAGAAGTATTTTTCCTTTCCAATATTTTTCCGTTGGAGTTTCCCTTATTCCTTTTCTCGAACATAATGATGCGAATCGCGCTCTAATGGGTTCTAATATGCAGCGTCAAGCAGTTCCACTTTTTCGACCCGAGAAGTGCATTGCCGGAACTGGGTTGGAAGGTCAAGCAGCTCTAGATTCAGGAAGTGTAGCTATAGCTACACAAGAGGGAAGGATCGAGTATATCGATGCTGTAAATATAACTTCATCGGTTAATGGAGACACTGTACGAACAGAATCGGTTATATATCAACGTTCTAATACCAATACTTGTACGCATCAAAAACCTCAAATTCATCAAGGGGAATGTGTAAAGAAGGGACAAATTCTGGCGGATGGTGCGACTACGGTAGGCGGAGAACTATCTTTGGGAAAAAACGTTTTAGTAGCTTATATGCCATGGGAAGGATACAATTTCGAAGACGCAATACTCATTAGTGAACGTCTGGTATATGAAGATATTTATACCTCTTTCCATATCGTAAGATACAGGATTGAAATCTGTATGACGAGCCAGGGTCCTGAAAGAATCACTAGAGAAATACCTCATTTAGATGCTCATTCACTTCGTCATTTGGACGAAAATGGTCTTGTAATGCTAGGATCTTGGATAGAAACAGGTGATGTTTTGGTAGGTAAATTAACGCCTCAAACAATAGAAGAATCATTATGTACCCCAGAAGGAAGATTATTACAAACCATATTTGGTATTGAGGTATCCACTGCGAGAGAAAATTGTCTCAGAGCACCTATAGGTGGAAGGGGTCGAGTTATCGACGTGAGATGGATCAATAGAGTAGATGATTCCGGTGATAATGCGGAAACAGTACACGTATATATATCACAAAAACGTAAGATACAAGTGGGTGATAAAGTAGCTGGAAGGCATGGTAATAAAGGTATTATTTCAATAGTTTTGCCCAGACAAGATATGCCCTATTTGCAAAATGGAATACCAGTTGATATGGTATTGAATCCATTAGGGGTACCTTCACGAATGAATGTAGGACAGATCTTTGAATGTTTGCCCGGTTTAGCAGGAAACCCGATGAACAAACATTATAGAATAACACCTTTTGACGAAAAATACGAGCGAGAAGCTTCGAGAAAACTAGTGTTTCCTGAACTTTACAAAGCTAGTGAGCAAACAGCTAATCCATGGGTATTCGAACCAGATCATCCTGGAAAACATAGATTAATTGATGGAAGAACAGGAGATGTTTTTGAACAACCTGTTACAATAGGAAAAGCTTATATGTCGAAATTGAGTCATCAAGTTGATGAGAAAATACATGCACGTTCGAGTGGACCTTATGCACGGGTTACACAACAACCTCTTAGAGGAAAATCCAAACGAGGGGGGCAACGAATAGGAGAAATGGAAGTTTGGGCTCTAGAAGGTTTTGGTGTTGCTTATATTTTACAAGAGATGCTTACTCTCAAATCTGACCATATTAGAACTCGTAATGAAGTACTTGGTGCCATTATCACTGGAGGGCCAATACCTAAACCTGACACTGCTCCAGAATCTTTCCGATTGCTCATTCGAGAATTACGATCTTTAGCTCTAGAATTGAATCATGCTATTATATCTGAGAAAAACTTTCAGATAGATAGAGAGGAAGTTTGATCACAATAAATTGAGATCTTTTATGATTGACCAGAATAAACATCAACAACTTCGAATTGGATTAGCTTCTCCCGAACAGATTTGTGCTTGGTCCGAAAAAATTTTACCTAATGGTGAGATAGTTGGACAGGTGACTAAACCTCATACTCTACATTATGAAACTAATAAACCAGAAAGAGATGGATCGTTTTGTGAAAGAATCTTTGGACCTATCAAAAGTAGAGTTTGTTCTTGTGGAAATTCTCCAGGGATTGGAAATGAGAAGATAGATGCAAAATTTTGCACACAATGTGGAGTTGAATTCGTTGATTCTCGAATTCGAAGATATCAAATGGGATACATTAAACTGGCATGTCCGGTGGTTCACGTATGGTATTTGAAACGCCTTCCCAGTTATATTGCGAATCTATTAGCTAAAACTCGGAAAGAATTAGAAGGTCCAGTATACTGCGATGTGTGACTTGATCACAAGTTCCGATCATACAGATCCGTAATCAGGAACTGTCATCCTATTAAATCTCATTGGGATGCCTTTAGCTCTGACATGACCCTCCAGAGGAGTAGCATGAAGCTCAGAATTATAAGCATCTTTTTCAAGATGCTGAGAAAGAGGAATTAGTCCAGGGTTTAGATATTATGTATCAAATTGCTAATTGAACTTCGTGAAAACACTTCTTTCAGATAATGGAATTTGAAATTCATTCTCTTTTATTTGGGTTAGCCCTGAATAGAGGTATTCCGGACCGAAGATATGGCTATAGGAGTCTATTCATCGCACATATGCTTCGATCAATAGTATTGTAACCATCGAAGTAAAGCAAAGCAAGCAGGAACCTAAAGGATCAAATGGAACGAGATAAAGACAAGTAAATCCCTAATTGAAGGTCTTTCAAGAAGAAAAGGATTGTTCGAAAGGGAGGAGACTGCTCAATAATTCCATATCTATGTTGTAGAATCATAACATAAAGGAATACTCAATTTCACTTGGAACTTGAGCAGAGAGTAGCGATCTCTCTTCAGAGCGAAAAAGAGTTTTTACATCTTTTTTTTTAGTTACTTGAGCCGGATGAGAGGAAACTTTCACGTCCGATCCTGAAGGGGGGGAAATCTTAGAATAACCTATCCAAATCTTTTTCTTGCTAGGCCCATAGCTAACAAACCAACTTTATTGAGATCACGGGGTACATTCGATTATGAGATTCAATCCTGGAGAGAGATTATTCCTCATTACCTCTCTGCTCGTCCTTATTACCTCTTTCCTCGGGGTTCTGGAACATTTAAAGAGAGAGAAATAGCTACTGGGGGAGATGCTATCGGGAAACAACTAATGGGTCTGGATCTGCAAATGATTATAGATCGTTCACATATGGAATGGAAGAACTTGGTGGAATTGAAATGGAATAGATTGGAAGAGAACCAAGAATCTACTGTGGATAGATGGGAGGATGAAAAAATTAGAAGAAGAAAAGATTTTCTGGTTGGACGCATGAAATTGGCTAAACATTTTCTCCGAACAAATATAGAACCAAAATGGATGGTCTTATGCCTATTACCAGTTCTTCCTCCCGAACCGAGGCCAATCGTTCAATTAGGTGAAGGTGGACTTATTACCTCGTCAGATCTAAATGAACTTTATCGAAGAGTTATCAATCGGAATAATACTCTTACAAATTTATTAGCAAGAAGTGGATCTGAGTCATTTGTTATTTATCAAACAAAATTGATCCAGGAAGCCGTAGATGCACTTCTCGATAATGGTATCTGCGGACAACCAATGAGAGACAGTCATAATAGGCCTTATAAATCGTTCTCAGATGTGATCGAAGGCAAAGAGGGAAGATTTCGTGAAAATTTACTAGGCAAACGAGTTGATTATTCAGGTCGTTCCGTTATTGTGGTGGGTCCCTTTCTATCATTGTACCAATGTGGATTACCCTCAGAAATAGCAATAGAGCTTTTTCAAGCATTTTTAATTCGTAGTCTCATCGGACGACATATTGCTCCCAACCTAAGAACTGCTAAAAGTATGATTCGAGATAAGGGACCCATTGTATGGGAAGTACTTCAAGAGGTTATGCAAGGACATCCCATATTGTTGAATCGAGCACCTACCTTACACAAATTGGGAATACAAGCGTTTCAACCTATTTTAGTAGAAGGACGTGCCATTCGTTTACATCCATCGGTTTGTGGGGGATTTAATGCAGACTTCGACGGAGATCAGATGGCTGTCCATGTACCTTTATCTCTGGAAGCTAGAGCAGAAGCTCGTTTACTCATGTTTTCTGAGACAAATCTTTTGTCTCCAGCTATCGGGGATCCTATTTCTATACCGACTCAGGATATGCTTCTTGGACTTTATATATCAACGGTCCAAAATAGTCAAGGTATTTATGGGAATAGGTACCATCCGTATCACTCGGAAAATAAAAGCTTTTCTTGTAAGAAACCTTCCTTTTATAGTTATGATGATGTGCTCAGAGCTTACCGACAGAAACGAATTGACTTATACAGCCCCTTATGGCTCCGGTGGGGGGAAGTGGATTTACGTATCATTACCTCAGTAAACCAAGAAGCCCCTATCGAAGTTCAATACGAATCTTTGGGTACTTTCCACGAAATCCATGAACATTATCGAATAAGAAAAGGTAGAATGGGAGAAATCCTTAATATATACATTCGAACAACTGTTGGTCGTACTCGTTTCAATCGAGAAATGGAAGAAGCCATACAAGGGTTTGCCTGTTCTGAACACCCAAATAAATCACTACCAGCTCTCAGGATCTAATGTTATTGATCTTATGATTTTTTCATTAGTGCAGATATAGAGATCGAGGAAGCCTTCGAATAACCGGCTTGAACCCATTGCTTAATCCTGCTCATGAAAATATGGAGATTTTTCCTTATGAAGGAACGAACTAGATTGCCCTTTGATAATTTGCCCTTTTATAATAAAGTGATGGATAAAACTGCCATTAAAAAGCTTATTAGCAGATTAATAGATCACTTCGGAATGACATATACATCACATATCTTGGATCAACTCAAGACTTCGGGTTTTCAACAAGCTACTGATACAGCTATTTCATTAGGAATTGATGATCTTTTAACAGCGCCTTCCAAAGGATGGCTCGTCCAAGATGCGGAGCAACAAGGTTCTGTTTCGGAGAAACAGAATCATTATGGGAATGTACACGCAGTGGAAAAATTACGTCAATCGATTGAGATATGGTATGCTACCAGTGAATATTTGAGAAAAGAAATGAATCCGAATTTTAGCATGACTGATCCCTTAAATCCAGTACATGTGATGTCCTTCTCAGGAGCTAGGGGAAGTACATCTCAGGTTCACCAATTAGTAGGTATGAGAGGATTAATGTCAGATCCTCAAGGACAAATCATCGATCTATCCATTCGACGGAATTTACGCGAAGGGCTCTCTTTAACGGAATATATTATTTCCTGTTATGGGGCTCGTAAAGGAGTTGTGGATACTGCTGTACGAACAGCAGATGCTGGATACCTCACACGTAGACTCGTTGAAGTAGTTCAACACATTGTAGTACGTAGAACAGATTGTGGCACTATCCAAGGTATTTTCGTAAGTCCCATTCGAGGTCGAGAGAGGGACAGAAATGAAATTGTTGTACGAACACAAATACTGATTGGCCGTGTGCTAGCAGACGATGTATATATAAATAGGAGATGCATTGCCACGCGCAATCAGGATATTGGAGTTGGACTTGCCAATCAATTAATAAACCTTCGAACACAACCAATATATATACGAACCCCCTTTACTTGCAAGAGTATATCTCGGATTTGTCAATTATGTTATGGTCGGAGTACTACTCACAGTCACTTGATTGAATTAGGAGAAGCAGTAGGTATTATTGCGGGCCAATCCATTGGAGAACCAGGAACTCAACTAACACTAAGGACTTTTCATACCGGGGGGGTATTTACTGGTGATATTGCAGAACATATACGAGCCCCTTTCAATGGAAAGATTGAATTCAATGAAAATTTGGTTTATCCCACACGTACACGTAATGGACATCCTGCTTATCTATGTCATAATAACTTATCCATTACTATTGATGGTCAGGATCAAGTACAGAACTTAACCATTCCGCCACAAAGTTTGCTTTTGGTTCAGAATGATCAATATGTGGAATCGGAACAGCTTATTGCCGAGGTTCGTGCTAGAACATCTTCCTTCAAGGAAAAAGTTCGCAAAAATATATATTCTGACTTAGAAGGAGAAATGCACTGGAGTACCAATGTGTGTCATGCACCTGAATATGTACAGGGTAATGTTCATCCTATACTCAGGACGGGTTATCTATGGATATTATCGGGAGGTATATACGGATCCCGTGTAGTACCCTTTCCATTTCATAAGTATCAGGATCAAGTATATGTTCAACCTTTTGTTGCCAAACATCAATCACTTTCCGATTCTTACGTGGATCAAGTGGAACATAGATCAGGTGACTCAAATTGCTATGAGAAGGAAGAACAAATCTTCAGTTATTCAGAAACTGAAACTGATCGGACCATATCCAACAAGCATCGAGACTCTATTTATGTCTTTTACCCTAATAATTACAATATTAAGGGGAAAAAGCAAATGAATCGATTCATCGTCTCATTGCAGTGTGATAAAGAATGGGAAAAAAGAATAATACCTTGTCCTGATGCGATTCTTAGAATACCCAAAAGTGGTATTCTACAGAGAAATTCCATTTTTGGATATTCTAACGTAGAACATGGAATACCTGATGGGTCGAATATGACAACACCGTTTTCCCTAGATTTATCGAGGGAAGGGGACAACTTGCAGATTCAAATTAGCTATTCTATTTCGTATGAAGACGGTGAACGAATCCAAGTAATGAGTGATATAAGTATTCCATTGGTTCGAACTTGTATAGGATTTGATTGGGAACAAATAGATTCTATAGAATCTGAGGCTTATGTTTCTCTTATTTCAGTAAGAACAAATAAGATCGTTAACAATATGGTTCAAATTAGCTTGATGAAATACCCCCCTTTTTTCATGGGGAGAAGGGACAATAAAACAAGTCCAAATTTGATGTTCCATAACAATTTGGACCACACTAATCTTTTATCTTCCAATGGGGCGAGTCAATTAATTAGTAAGCATCAAGGAACTATTTGTTCATTATCTAATGGGGAAGAAGACAGTGGATCTTTTATGGTTCTATCACCAGCCGACTATTTTCGAATCGTTCTATTCAATGATTCTAAATGTTATGATACGGGAAATCAATCAAATAGAAAGGATCCTATGAGAAAAATCATTGAATTTTCAGGTCTCTTGGGTAATTTACATAGTATAACCAACCGTTTTCCATCCTCCCATTTTCTAACTTATAAAAAAGTATTATCAAAGAAACATTCCATTTTCCACAATTCTTTCAATACTTTCCAAGTACCTAAATATTATTTCATGGACGAAAATATGATAATTTATCATTTCGATCCGTGCAGGAACATCATTTCCAATCTATTGGGTCCAAATTGGTGCTCTTCCTCATCCGAATCCGAATTCTGCGAAAAAACATTTCCAGTAGTTAGTCTTGGACAATTGATTCCTGAAAGTGTATGGATATCCGAGGATGAACCACTCCCCGAATCTGGTCAAATTATAGCAGTTGATGAGGAATCTTTAGTCATTAGATCAGCTAAACCTTATTTGGCTACTCGAAAAGCGACTGTCCATAGTCATTATGGAGAAATTCTTGACAAAGGAGATACATTGATAACATTGATATATGAAAGGTTCAAATCCAGTGATATAATTCAAGGTCTTCCTAAAGTTGAACAATTGTCAGAAGCCCGTTTGAATAATTCAATATCGATGAATCTGAAAGAAAGTTTTGAAAATTGGACCGGAGATATGACAAGATTTCTTGGAAGTCTTTGGGGGTTATTCATAAGCGCTAGGATAACTATGGAACAAAGTCAGATTCATTTGGTCAATCAGATTCAAAAAGTTTACCGATCCCAAGGGGTACGAATTGGTGATAAGCATATAGAGGTTATTGTACGCCAAATGACATCGAAAGTCTTAATTTCAGAAGATGGAACGGCTAATGTTTTTTCACCGGGGGAACTCATTGTATTATCACGAGCACAGAGAATGGATCGTGCTCTGGAAGAGGCAATCTACTATCAAACCATGTTATTAGGAATAACAAGGGCATCTCTGAATACTCAAAGTTTTATATCCGAAGCGAGTTTCCAAGAAACTGCTCGGGTCTTAGCTAAAGCTGCTCTACAAGGTCGCATCGATTGGTTGAAAGGCTTGAAGGAAAATGTTATTCTCGGGGGGATGATACCTGCCGGTACTGGGCAACATATTCACCGTTCAGGGAAACGAAACGGAATAGATCCAAGAATAGGGAATAGGAATCTATTTAGCAACAAAGTGAAGGACATTTTATTTCATCATGACAAAGTAGATTTTTTTTCCTTTCAAGACAATTCTCACAAATATCACAATATATTAAAACAGCAATTAAAATAGTCTTGAGAAATAGTCTTGAGAAATAGTCTTGAGAAATAGATTTCTTGTTATGTTCATGAATATCTCTTCTATAATAGGAAGAATATCAAATATTCTATGAGTGAGAACGTTTCTATCACGTACTAGACAGACAGGCAATCTTTGAGATGTAATTGATTCCGTTGGAATAATTAGATATTACGATACATTTTATTTCGCTATTTTGGGGAGGAAAGCGAACGAGAATGAGCAAAAGATATTGGAACATTGATTTGGAAGAGATGATGGAAGCAAGAGTTCATTTAGGGCATAAAACTAGGAAATGGAACCCTAAGATGGCACCTTACATTTTTACAGAGCGTAAAGATACTCATATTATAAATCTGGCTAAAACTGCTCGTTCTTTATCAGAAGCTTGTGATTTGCTGTTTGATATAGCAGGTAGGGGAAAACAATTCCTGATAGTCGGTACGAAATATCAAGCAACTGATTTAGTAGCATCAGCTGCTACAGAAGCTCGATGTCATTATGTAAATAGAAAATGGCTTGGTGGTATGTTAACTAATTGGTCTACTACAGAGACGAGACTTCAGAAGTTCAAGGATTTAAAAAAAGAACAAGATACGGGACGATTCAATCAACTTCCAAAAAAAGAAGCAGCTATGCTCAAGAGACAATTAGACCAATTGCAGAAATATCTAGGTGGGATTAGATATATGACAAGCTTACCCGATATTGCTATAATTACCAATCAACGAGAAGAATCCATTGCTCTTGGGGAATGTAGAACTTTGGGTATTCCGACAATTTGCTTGGTTGATACAGATTGTGATCCAGATCTCGTGGATATCCCAATTCCAGCCAATGATGATGGTATAGCTTCAATCCAATTGATCCTGAACAGATTAACGTCAGCAATTTGCGAAGGAAGGGCATTAAGGTCATTATAGCTATATGAAGGGCTAATAGAAAGTAATAAAAAAAATAAAAAAAAAAAGGGGGGGGGAGGACCTGAGGATTTACTGAGTTGGCTGCTATTCCATCCAAGATCTCGTAAGAGGGAATTTCATTTATTGATTTGGTTGGCTGCTCCAAATTGAAAAAATATTCTTAATGGAATACCCTTTTTATTATCTCGTGACATCAAAAATTCTGATGAGAGTGAAATAATTGAGGAATCTCTCATTTGACAAAAATAATTTATTTTCTTCTTTAAGTTCATCTTTACAAGGGGGTAATATGGATATGGATATCGTACGATCTCCTATTAGCACACTGAATCATATCTATGAGATATCCGGTGTGGAGGTGGGTCAACATTTTTATTGGCAAATAGGGGGGTTTCAAGTTCATGGACAGGTACTTATAACTTCTTGGGTTGTAATTGCTGTCTTATTAGGTTCAGCTACCATAGCTGTTCGAGATCCACAAACCATTCCTACCGGTGGTCAAAATTTTGTTGAATATATTCTCGAATTTTTTCGGGACTTGACCAGAACTCAGATTGGGGAGGAAGAATATGGTCCCTGGGTTCCCTTTATTGGAACTATGTTTCTATTTATCTTTGTTTCTAACTGGTCAGGTGCTCTTCTTCCTTGGGGAATTCTAAAATTACCTCAGGGGGAGTTAGCCGCACCTACAAATGATATTAATACTACGGTTGCTCTAGCTTTACTTACGTCAGTAGCATATTTCTATGCAGGTCTTACAAAGAAGGGGTTAGGTTATTTTGGTAAATATATTCAACCAACCCCAATACTTTTACCAATTAACATCTTAGAAGATTTTACAAAACCTTTATCACTTAGTTTTCGACTTTTTGGAAATATATTAGCTGACGAATTGGTAGTTGCTGTTCTTGTTTCTCCGGTACCTTTAATAGTTCCTATACCTGTAATGTTCCTGGGATTATTTACGAGCGGTATTCAAGCTCTGATCTTTGCAACTCTAGCTGCAGCTTATATAGGTGAATCCATGGAGGGTCATCATTAAATCACTGTCCAATCAGACAGAATATTTTCTAAGTATCGTACCGACGCATGACTTGATATGTATGGTAGAAGCAAATCAGATTTCTTAGTAAAAAGAGCTTGGTAACAAGATTTAAGATCAGTTAACTACTTCTGTCCATTAGATCTCCAGATAGAGTGGATCCGATTGGTCCATTTGTATAGAAATATGATAATAGGATCGAACAGGTTCACTAATCGGAGTTGTTTGAGTAAAGAATGTACCGGCGTAGAACGATTAAATTTTTGTTCCCATTAAGGGGAGGATTTTTTCGAACGTGTTTACTTTGTATATAGTTCGTTTCATATATTAATCCATTTATATTGATTATAAGCCTTATAGATTATATGGATTAATATCACATCTATAGATGTGATATATAATGACTTATAGGCTCTTACGCAGTCTATTCTCTCTCCGTGATAAGAATTCATATGCCCAATAAAATGGAATCTTTATTTTGAATATTATGAAGAATAAATCTTTTTATGATGAAATATTTGCATAAGGGATACCCTATTCGTTGATATTATCACTTTGATATCATCAATAAATATTTTTGTTCTTAGTTGTTCGGAAGAAATCGTTCCATAATTTTACCATTGGTGAACACTCAATAGATGAAACTGTCGTATTATCAACTATTTCCCAACCTTAGTAAGAGGAGATTACCATGGATCCCTTAATTTCTGCTGCTTCCGTTATTGCTGCTGGATTATCTGTAGGGCTTGCTTCCATTGGACCTGGCGTTGGCCAGGGCACTGCTGCGGGCCAAGCTGTAGAAGGTATTGCGAGACAACCAGAAGCAGAAGGTAAAATACGAGGTACCTTACTGCTAAGTTTAGCTTTTATGGAAGCTTTAACTATTTATGGACTAGTTGTGGCCCTAGCGCTTCTATTTGCGAATCCCTTTGTTTAATCCTGAAAAAAAAGATCCCTACACCTCGTCATTACATTAGTATTTCTCCAATAATTTACTTGTTAAACTGCAGGAGAGGCTGATCTGAATAATTAGCAAATGAATTATTCTTCCTATAACTATACTTCGGTCGGAAAGATTCATGACGCGTGCGGCAGGGAAGGGAGTGGATAGGGCAAGCAAATTATTTTTATCCTTATAAAAGACCTGGGACTAAGTTAAGTATCCCAAATATTATTATCCAGAACTAGATAGGATCAAATAAGAAAATAACAAAATTCTGTAGAACATATCCTTATCTATGAGGGGAGAGCGTATGAAAAATGTAATTGATCCTTTCATTTCCTTGAGTTATTGGCCTTCCGCTGGGGGTTTCGGATCAAATACCAATATTTTAGAAACAAATATAATAAATTCAAGTGTGGTGCTTAGTGTACTGATCTATTTTGGAAAGGGAGTGTGTGCGAGTTGTATATTCGAATAATATGGCTGGGCCCAACCAGCTGCACTTTGGAGATAGAAAAGTGCATAATCTCAACGAATTACTTCCGAATGGGGAATAGCGAAGAACTATAGCATTTCGTAATTGATTGGGAAATGAACTCTTAGTTTATAACAACCAATGAGGGAGGACCACTAGAATGGTTAAAGCTGAACTGTTTGAAGTCTAAGCACAACTAACTGGGTATTCTTTCCACCGCTGTGTCAAGATGAGATGGATTCAAAGGCATAGTTGGAGATTGATCCGATATATAACATTCATATCAATGGAATAATTTGATCTATTTACTGAAAAATAGTCCCAATCTCCCATCCAATTTTAGTTCCAATGCTGAACTGACGACCTAAACAGAAGGGAATTTATTCGATAGAACAAAAAGGAGGAGGCACAAATTAATTGATTGAATGGAACGATTCAATTTTCATGAGGGAAGAAGAGGAGAGAAAAGGGGAAACAAAAACAACATAAAACTTTCTTGATAATTGCAAATCCCTTTTGCTGGAAGAGCCCTTCGGAGATCTCGGTCTTTTATAAATTGATTCTAATCTTCCGTAAACGGAACGGAAAGGGCAAGCTTGGTGTGAAGGGAACGTATACGTTCCTGGGGAATAAAAAAGAACTGAGCAGGAGAGCCGAATGAATCGAAAGATTCGTGTTCGGTTTGGGAAGAGATTATGAATTCGTGAAATTTGTGAATAGATAATCTACTTTCATTAAGTAATCTATTAGATAACCGTAAACAGAAAATATTGGAGACTATTCGGAATTCGGAAGAACTATGTAAAGGAGCTATCGATCAGCTCGAGAAAGCTCGGGCTTGCTTAAGGAACGTGGAAATGATAGCGGACGAAATCCAGGTAAATGGAAACTCCCAAATAGAACGAGAGAAAGAGGATCTCCTCAATACTGCTTCTGAGAATTTGGAACAATTAGAGGATCCCAAGAATGAGACGATTTACTCCGAACAGCAAAGAGCATTTGACCAGATCCGACAACAAGTTTCTCGCCAAGCTTTACGAAGAGCTATAGGAACTTTGAATAGTCGTTTGAATACTGAGTTACATTTACGTACGATCGATCACAATATTGGCCTGCTTAGAACCATGATGAACACAAATGATTAGTTGTTATAGGTCCTATTTCTCAATAGATAATTAAAAAGGTTAAGGACCTATTTCTGAACAGATAATGAATAAGTGCTAATGGGAAGTATTAGACTCGACGAAATTAGTAGTATTATACGGAAACAGATCGAACAATATAACAACGAAGTAAGAGTTGGTAATCTTGGCACCGTACTTCAAGTAGGAGATGGCATTGCTCGTATTCATGGTCTTGATGAAGTAATGGCAGGGGAATTAGTGGAATTTGGAGATGGTACAGTAGGCATTGCCCTAAATTTGGGATCGGATAATGTTGGAGCTGTATTAATGGGCGATGGCTTGATGATACAAGAAGGTAGTTCCGTGAGAGCAACAGGAAAAATTGCTCAGATACCAGTAAGTGATGCGTATTTGGGTCGTGTTGTAAATGCTCTAGCCCAACCCATTGATGGTAAGGGTAAAATTTCAGCTTCCGAATTTCGACTGATTGAATCTCCCGCTCCAGGTATTATATCAAGACGTTCCGTATATGAACCCCTTCAAACGGGGCTTATTGCTATTGATTCTATGATTCCTATAGGGCGTGGTCAGCGAGAATTAATTATTGGGGACAGACAGACCGGCAAGACAGCAGTAGCTACAGATACTATTCTTAATCAAAAGAGTCAAAATGTAATCTGTGTCTATGTAGCAATTGGTCAAAGAGCTTCTTCCGTGGCTCAGGTAGTTAATACATTCCGAGAACGTGGCGCAATGGCATATACCATTGTGGTAGCGGAAACTGCGGATTCTCCCGCTACATTACAATATCTCGCCCCTTATACAGGAGCAACTTTGGCTGAATACTTCATGTATAAAAAACAACACACATCAATCATTTATGATGATCTCTCCAAACAGGCACAAGCTTATCGACAAATGTCTCTTCTATTAAGAAGACCACCTGGCCGAGAAGCTTATCCGGGAGATGTTTTCTATTTGCATTCCCGTCTCTTGGAAAGAGCAGCTAAATTAAGTTCCCAGTTAGGTGAGGGGAGTGTTACTGCTCTACCAATAGTTGAGACTCAAGCTGGAGATGTTTCAGCTTATATTCCCACTAATGCAATTTCCATTACCGATGGACAAATATTTTCATCGGCCGATCTATTCAATGCCGGGATCCGACCTGCTATTAATGTGGGTATTTCCGTCTCTAGAGTAGGATCTGCGGCTCAGATAAAAGCTATGAAAAAGGTAGCTGGAAAGTTGAAATTAGAGTTAGCTCAATTTGCAGAGTTGGAAGCTTTTGCACAATTTGCTTCCGATCTTGATAAAGCTACTCAAGATCAATTGGCGAGGGGTCAACGATTACGTGAGTTGCTCAAACAATCTCAGTCGGCTCCTTTGACTGTAGAAGAACAAATAGCTACTATTTATACCGGAACAAACGGATACCTGGATATATTCGAAATAGCACAGGTGAGAAAATTTCTCCTTGGGTTACGTTTTTATTTGATAAAAAATAAACCTCAGTTCGGAGAAATTATACGTTCTACTGGTACATTTACAGAAGAAGCGAAAGCCCTTCTGGAAGAGGCTCTTAAGGAACATACTGAACTTTTTTTACTTCAAGAAAAAAAATGAATATTTGATCATTTGGTGGAATTATTCAGAACAGTAAAAAGAACTAAAGAATTTGTTCCATTCCAATCCAATACATTGCACAACAATTTATAACAATTGAAGAGTATTACGTCCAATAGGATTTGAACCTATACCGAAGGTTTAGAAGACCTCTGTCCTATCCATTAGACGATGGACGCTCTTTTTTTTCTCTTCCTTTTTTTTTTATTTGAATTCCCTTTGGCATACATTGTCCCGATCTACCTTTTTATTCACACTGAGGTTATAGGATAGGAAAAGAATGGAATCTATTTCACATTAATTGATTTCGAGTGAATCGTGAAATTATGTTATATACTTAATCACTTTATATCTACCTATTCTATATCTATCTAGATAGATATAGAATAGGTAGATATCTGTTAGCGGGTAGCGGGAATCGAACCCGCATCGTTAGCTTGGAAGGCTAGGGGTTATAGTCGACATTTATTATTCGATGTCTCTAATTCAGAACCGAACATGAGAATTTCATGTCATTCGGCTCCTTCATGGGAGATAGAGAGCGGTATGAGGGAAGAAGCGGAGTATTTATATCAAATCTTTTTGAAAGGAATTTTCAATTCCTTTCTTTCTCCTCTTTTTTTTCTAATAAAAAACCCTAATTTATTATCGTACCCATGGCATCTACGTCAGTTTATTCTCTTTTTTTAGTGAAGGGCCCAAAATCGTAGAATACTTACTCACTTTCTAGATGATCCTGATAGAAAGATAAATTTTAAAAGTTTAAAATAATAACAAATCTTTCTAGTTACTTCGTTCCCTATTTCTACTGATTCTGATCCCTAGGAGAACAAATTCCACCGAGCTCGAACGAAATGCCGATAACCCAAGTAAACCAAAGTCATAGTTCTATAGCTATTCGGCTTCAACCTGGGGTCCTTCCATCCATAAGTTGAAGGTTTAGTCACGATGAAAAAATATCTTCCCCATAGATCTGTAATTTATCTAACCTTTCAAACATTCTGTGCCGCTATCTTGGAACCAAAAATGTGTTTATCTTTCATCATTTCAGACCCAGATTACGAGAAGGTATGCTATTCCTGGGTATTCATAGGGAAGGTTTTGAACCTATCTGGAAATAGAGCTTTAGATGGATCAAAGATCCATGTAAAAGATCCTTCAACTATTCGAGTTGATAATGTAACGAATCACACTTTTACCACTAAACTATACCCGCCACGATCTGATTGTAACATATGGATCGATCTTTTGTCCAACCAATAGGAAGATGAGGAGTTATCAATCAACCTCTATTGAAAGTTTATATCAATCATTACCTCGTTTTCATCATTACAATGAGCCATCTCCGGAGATGGCTCATTGTAATTATAGATTACCTTTGCGAATTGCTGATAAAACAATAACTAAAGGGCCCGATACAACCATCAGAGTCAGAACAGTGAGCTGCGCAATAACTTCTAGATCCATTTGGTTTTCTTTCACCCTCCATCGACTGAATGTATGAATAAAATGTTGTCGGGATCAATCACTTTTCTTCTATTTTGTCTTCTTCGGACTCCTACCCATTGGTGTAGTTTCGATCAGGAACCTATGGCCTTGAGCAACTGATATCTTTACAATAATACATAAAATAGATAGAGAACCCTAAATAGATAGAGAACCCTTCAATATCTAGATAATAAAATTTGATATTGGAGAGAAATAAATGGACTAATCCATGTAACGCATTTAATCAAACTGATTGGGGAGGGAATGAAGATATGGAAGAGCTTAAAATTTTGATAGGTTGTTTTCTTGCTTTTACAGCAGGTATTCTTCTAGGTATAAAATTAAGTCAAGCACTGTATGACTGATTTTTTCTGCTTTTCTTGGCCTGGCCATCGGCCAGGCCAAGAAAAGCAGAAAAAATCAGTCATACAGAACTATTTTTAACGAAATGAACAATACGATTGACTGGATTGTTCTTTATCCAACTGAATAATGGCAATATTCATTATATTGCCGATACAATCTGTACATACTATGATATACACCTTTACTCCACCATTCATTTTGTTACACATGAACTCTTCCATCTTGGAGAGATGGCTGAGCGGACCAAAGCGGCGGATTGCTAATCCGTAGTACGGATCATCCGTACCGAGGGTTCGAATCCCTCTCTCTCCGTTCGTCCACTATTGATCCTGAAAACGAATAACCCCGAATCTTTCTACGGAACGGAACGGAAAAGACCCATTAACCTAGAGACTTTTTTCACTATTCTTTACGTCCGGGATTACGTCCTGGATCGTTCGATAGAAATCCAAAGATAAAAAGAGAAATGAAAAATACCACTACTGCGTAAACGAACAGCTTAAGAGTAAGCATTACGTAATCTCCGGAATCCTGATTATAAGTACAACAGAATAGATCATCAATCTTTGTACCATATATGGATACTTGAATACCAAACAATAGTATTATTGTTACAAATCACGAAATTATTTCTCCGAATCACGTGTGAAAATCAATTTGAAAGAAGGATATAATTTTTCTCTTTGTTTTCAAAATGGTCTTTTTTCCCTCTTATTTTTTTGGATCAACTAGATATTTATTTAATATTTATGAAAATAAGTCATTGGTGATCGTATCAATACGTGACCCAATAGCCCGATCCGAAGTGAGCGGTGGGATCGGAAGGAATTGATGAAGGTGAGTGGAAAAGTTTTTATCCGGGAGCAGATAAGGTATCTGAATCTGGTATCGTCGGGTGGAGCAAGGATAGAACTTCTGTCACAAAAAAATGGAAAGAGTTATACAAAAATTGGATCAATGACAGCGACCCAAAAACTTGAAAAAGAAAAAAGGGGATACTTTTTATCGAAAACTTACAGCAGCTTGCCAAACAAAGGCTAAGAGAAAAGAGAGAACAGGAATAATTGGCATTACATCGACAATTGGATCAGAAATTGCATAAGCCTCAGGTAATTTTCCAAAAAAGGGATTATTTGAATGAATAAAGGCATCATCTAGAAAAATATTGAACATAACTGGCATTTTTATTCTCCAATAAAAATTAGGGGGGGGGGTAAAGCCAGAAAAGTCTTTGATTGATCGAATCGATCGAAGCTCTTCGGCAAGTTTGACCGGACTTGGGGTTGGAAGGGATGATTCTTTCATACATACAACATTTTACCCAATCTAATAGAAAATGATCAATGAATGGATATTCTTGTCACTTTTTCTGTTTCTCCTATTATGTCCAATTCCATCAATAACCTATTTTGTTGAAATATCCACAAAATTTTTTTCCCCAATTGAGATCTGATCTAATGAATCTTGGATACTAATGGGTTGACAAAAAATTTGATATAAGTATTCATTAGCATATGAATAGGGAAATAGGATGGGAATGGGGCGTGGCCAAGCGGTAAGGCAGCAGGTTTTGATCCTGTTATTCGGAGGTTCGAATCCTTCCGTCCCAGACTTATTTCATTGGTTCCTGTTTTCCCTTCCTTCGCTATTCCCTTTTTTCTTTCGTAAAAGATCCAACTTTGTTTTCCTTTTTATCATAATTTAACCATACTTATCAGAAGGGAATGTGATTACAATAGGGAAGAGATAAAGGGATATATCTGTGGTGCAAGATGGGAATACGGATCAATTTGAGATAAGGTTCAATTTATGAAATTAGCCCATTGGATGTATGCTGGTCCTGCTCATATTGGAACTCTACGAGTAGCTAGTTCATTCAAAAATGTCCATGCCATTATGCATGCTCCTCTAGGAGATGATTATTTTAATGTAATGCGTTCTATGTTAGAACGGGAAAGAAATTTTACTCCTGCAACTGCTAGTATAGTAGATCGTCACGTACTAGCACGTGGATCTCGAAAAAGAGTTGTGGATCATATTATTCGAAAAGATAAGGAGGAAGGTCCCGATCTGATAATATTAACACCTACATGTACCTCTAGTATCTTGCAAGAGGATTTAAAAAACTTTGTGGATAGAGCATCCATAATCTCCGATTGCAACGTCATTTTTGCGGATGTGGATCATTATCAAGTGAATGAAATTCAGGCAGCGGATAGAACTTTGGAACAGGTAGTTCGATATTATTTGGAGAAATCCCATACATTGGATCAATTCGTAACAGATGCACCTTCTGTAAATATAATTGGGATTATTACTCTGGGTTTTCATAATCGACATGATTGTCGTGAGTTGAGACGTTTATTAAAAGATCTGGACATCAGAATTAATCAAATAATTCCTGAAGGAGGATCTGTAGAGGATCCGAAAAATTTACCGAAAGCTCGGTTCAATTTAATTCCTTATCGTGAAGTGGGCTTAATGACAGCGATGTATTTGAATAAGGAATTTGGAATGCCTTATGTATCTACAACTCCTATGGGAGCTGTAGATATGGCCGAGTGCATCCGACAGATAAAGAAATCTCTTGAGACCTTGGCGGCTCCTATTTTATCGAGCAAAAGGGTTGATTACGAATCCTATATCGATGGACAAACTCGATTCGTTTCCCAAGCTGCTTGGTTCTCAAGATCTATCGATTGTCAGAATTTTACGGGGAAAGAAACAGTCGTTTTTGGTGATGCAACTCATGCTGCTTCAATCACTAAGATACTTGCTAGAGAGATGGGAATTCGTGTGAGTTGTACAGGTACTTATTGTAAACATGATGCAGAATGGTTCAAAGAGCAAATTAAAGATTTTTGTGATGAGATAATCATCACAGATGATCATGCTGAAGTAGGAGATATTATCTCTCGCGTGGAACCCTCTGCAATATTTGGTACTCAAATGGAACGTCATATTGGTAAACGTCTTGAAATTCCCTGTGGAGTTATTTCCGCCCCAGCTCATATCCAAAATTTTTCCTTGGGATATCGACCCTTCCTGGGTTACGAAGGTACTAATCAAATAGCTGATCTAGTTTATAACTCATTCGCTCTGGGTATGGAGGATCATCTTCTAGATATTTTTTGTGGTCATGATACGAAGGAAATAATGACTAAATCCTTATCCACGGATATTAGTCCAATTTGGGATCCTGAAAGTCGGCAAGAATTGGGTAAAATCCCCCGTTTTGTAAGGGACGAAGTAAAAAGAAATACAGAAAAATTTGCACGACGAAAGGGCATTTTGAACGTTACTGTCGAGGTAATGCACGCAGCTAAAGAAGCATTAAGTTAAGTACCTAATAAATATAAATTAATTGATTACATTGAGTGTATTCTATACAAAAAGAGTGGATCCGATTCGATACCTATCATAATCACGTCTCGAATCATGATTCGAGATCACTGATCTCGATCATGATTCGAGATCAGGGAGGAATCTTCAAAACATCGTCTGAAGCGATGCGGTAGTTTACATAATGGGTTTCGTGGATATGAATTATGACATCATTTCATATTCGGATCAAATGCCCTTGGCTCAACATTATTCTTATTTTATTATATACTCTCCAAGTAAATCTCGTTTCCACGTGATTCCATACAAAGATGACGAATATTTGAATCGTTCTATTGTTACAAATAAGCCTAGGATTTTCTATCGATGCGTCTAACATCTCGTCCCAATATAGCGCCAATCCAACAATTAATTTATCTCTTATTCTGGATTGACAATAGTGTATTGTGTCGATATAATTCGTCCATTCACAATAGAAATAGATATCTTAGGTTCATCGTTTATCAGTGATTCTATCCAATCATGATAATTCTGTCGATGGATCATTTATTCATAACCTAGATTACTTTATTCTGGAATGGTGGATCGAAACTCTACATATTCCGATATGAACTGACGAGTGAATTATTTGGTCATTCACGTAGGTTTTTGATCCCTCCCGTTCGTCAATTAGATTGGTAGGATTTACCGGTTCATATTGAGTAACCTCGCATTCCACTTCGATCGTATATATCCTCAATATCTATTCGCAATATGGGTTGCTAACTCAATGGTAGAGTACTCGGCTTTTAAGTGCGACTAAGATCTTTTACACATTTGAATGAAGTAGAAAACTCGTCGATACCATCGGTAAAGTTCGGAAGACTACGACTGATCCTCGAAGTATAATGAACGGAAAAAAAAGCATGTCGTTCCAACATATGATCTTTATGATACCTGATATTATTTCTCGGATACCTGATTGTATTCGATCAGGACCGGATCTGATTTAAGGAATCAAATGGGTGGGAAATGTCTATTATATACCTAGATGGATGTATAATATGCTCATCCTTTCGGATCAAATGTGATAATTGTGAATAGGATTGAATCAATTCGCGGTTAAGTCGAATGAGTCAATGGAGAAAGCTATATGACTTGAATCATAAGTAGACCCAGAGAAACGAGCTTCTGTTCCTCGTTCCAATTAAGCGAGCGAGGAATTCCCTTTACTGATCAGAAGTTAAGAGCAGTTTAGTACCCAATATCGGGAGGTTTTCCCTGAGTAGATCAGGGATTTATACACTCACAATGAGTCCTAAATACTCGAGTACAGATGTGTAAGATAAATAGTGTACTGACCAGGTTTATTAATTCCATGAGTCAGGAGAGCGATTGGTTGCCAGGATAAAAGATTTTCGTTCTTCCTCATGACGAATGAGATCCTTGGGTAGTAAATCTATAGAAGATAGAATATTGATATCCGGATATATCTCTTTTTTCCTATCTTGTTCCGACTAGATCGCACCATGTATTTTATCATAAATAAAGAGGTTATTCTCATGAACGAGGGCCATAGCTGAGGGTTTAAAATGGATGAGTTCCATAGATGCGGAAAGGAAGATAGCTTTTGGCAACAATGCTTTTTATATCCACTCTTTTTTCAGGAAGATCTTTACGCAATTTCTCATGATCATTATTTGGATGTATCAAGTTCCTCCAGACCGATGGAACATTTAAGTTCCAATGATCAATTAAGTTTCCTAACTGTAAAACGTTTGATTGGTCAAATACGTCAACAAAATCATTCAATTGTTTTATTCGTGAATTGCGATCCAAATCCATTAGCTGATCGCAAGAAGAGTTTCTATTCTGAATCGGTACTAGAAGCACTTACATTGGTCCTGGAAGTTCCGTTCTCTATATGGTCAAAATCTTCTGTGGAAGGGATGAATGAATGTAAGAGTTTCCGGTCGATCCATTCAATATTTCCCTTCTTAGAGGATAAATTCCCGCATTCAAATTCTATATTAGATGTACGAATACCCTATTCTATTCATCCGGAAATTTTGGTTCGAACCTTTCGTCGCTGGATCCGAGATGCTCCCTCCTTGCACCCATTACGATCTGTTCTCTATGACTATAGAAATAGTCCAGAGAATTTACAAAGATCAATTATTGTCGTCCCAAGAGTAAATACGAGATTATTCCTGTTCCTGTTGAATTATTATGTCTGTGAATGCGAATCCATTTTATTTTCCCGTCTTAAACGATCCTCTCATTCACGATCGTTGTCTCATGGATCTTTCCCTCAGCGAACTCATTTTCATCGAAAGATAAAACATATTATCATTTTTTCTCGTCGAAATTCACTGAAAAGTATCTGGTCGTTGAAGGATCCTAAAATTCACTATGTTAGATATGGCGAAAGACCTATTATAGCTATAAAGGGTGCTGATCTCCTAGTTAAAAAATGTAGATATTATCTTCTAATTTTTCGGCAATTTTATTTCCATCTTTGGTCCGAACCGTATAGGGTCTGTTCTCATCAATTATCCAAGAATTGTTCTTCTTCTCCAGGTTATTTTTTGAGGGTTCGGATGCACCCTCTTTTGGTCAGAGCCAAAACGCTAGATGATTTATTCATCCCCATTCTTATTACCAATGAAATGGATCCAATAGTTCCGATTGTACCAATAATTGGATTATTGGCTACAGAAAAATTCTGTGACATATCAGGGCGGCCAATTAGTAAATTGTCTTGGACCAGTCTAACAGATGATGATATCCTCGATCGATTCGATCAAATTTGGAGAAATCTTTTTCATTACTACAGTGGATCCTTTGATCGAGGTGGTTTATATCGTATAAAGTATATACTTTTATTATCATGTGCTAAAACTTTAGCCTGTAAACATAAAAGTACGATACGTGTAGTTCGGAAGGAATTAGGTCCAGAACTCTTTAAAAAATCGTTTTCAAAAGAACGAGAATTTGATTCTCTGCCTTTTTCATCAAAAGCGGCGGCCCGTTCGCAGAGAGAACGAATTTGGCATTCAGATATTCCCCAGATAAATCCCCTAGCTAATTCCTGGCAAAAGATACAGGATCTGAAAATAGAAAACTTATTTGACCAATGAAATGCTCTTTGAGTAATTGCCTCGATTCAGAATCATTTTTCTTTTTCTATCCGAGAACTAATAGGAAATAGATACATTACATGGGGAAAGCCGTGTGCAATGAGAATTGCAAGCACGGTTTGGGGAGAGATTTCTCGCTCTTACTGATACTGAAGAGCAGATCATCCACTCCATCCGACGAGCTCCGGGTTCGAGTCCCGGGCAACCCGGATCAAATTTCTGATAGGTACCTCTGTGCACTTATTCTGGTTCTGGATCTAATCAAGTTTTTTTTAATATTTGTTTCTATTCACAGGGAACGAACTATCGCACTACGGGTTCTCCAGAAAGGTGATAAATAATTGATATTCCACTCATATAAATTTATTAATAATTTGGTTCCAGAATTGCGTTGCACTTCGTTATAGCGAAAAAAAAAAAAAAATACTTATTCGATCCTATCTGTTCTCATTCCAATTGATCTTCCATTTCTGGAACCAGGAATAAATAATTTGATGGAGTATCTAACCACAGATAGATCTATAGAGTGTGGAATATATCTAAAAAAGATAGAGTCTATCTAAAATACCTCTATATTCTATCCATATAGTATAGATTCAGTATCTATCCCGTTGGGATAGATATTTAAATTCCATCCCAGATATTGGTTGACATTGATACATGGATCATATTATACTGTAAAATAACAAGCCTTATGCTTGGGAGCCTCTGATGATTTTATAAACGAAGTTCTGACCATGACCGCAATTATAGAAAGACGCGAAAGCGCAAATTTATGGAGTCGCTTCTGCGACTGGATCACTAGCACTGAAAACCGTCTTTACATTGGATGGTTCGGCGTCTTGATGATCCCTACCCTATTGACCGCAACCTCTGTATTCATTATTGCTTTCATCGCAGCTCCTCCAGTAGATATTGATGGTATTCGTGAACCTGTTTCTGGTTCTCTTCTTTATGGAAACAATATTATCTCCGGTGCCATTATTCCTACCTCTGCAGCTATCGGTTTGCACTTCTATCCCATCTGGGAAGCAGCTTCCGTCGATGAATGGCTATACAACGGGGGTCCTTACGAGCTAATCGTTCTACACTTCCTACTTGGTGTAGCTTGCTATATGGGTCGTGAGTGGGAGCTTAGCTTCCGTCTAGGTATGCGTCCTTGGATTGCTGTTGCATACTCAGCTCCTGTTGCAGCTGCTACTGCCGTTTTCTTGATCTACCCTATTGGTCAAGGAAGCTTCTCTGACGGTATGCCTCTAGGAATCTCTGGTACTTTCAATTTCATGATTGTATTCCAGGCTGAGCACAATATCCTTATGCATCCATTCCACATGTTGGGTGTAGCTGGCGTATTCGGCGGCTCTCTATTCAGTGCTATGCATGGTTCTTTGGTAACTTCCAGTTTGATCAGGGAAACTACTGAGAATCAGTCCGCAAATGCAGGTTACAAATTTGGTCAGGAGGAAGAAACCTACAATATTGTGGCTGCTCACGGTTATTTCGGCCGATTGATCTTCCAATATGCTAGTTTCAACAACTCCCGTTCTTTACATTTCTTCTTAGCTGCTTGGCCCGTAGCAGGTATCTGGTTTACCGCTCTAGGCATAAGCACTATGGCTTTCAACCTAAATGGATTCAATTTCAACCAATCTGTAGTTGACAGTCAAGGCCGTGTAATTAACACTTGGGCTGATATCATTAATCGTGCTAACCTAGGTATGGAAGTTATGCACGAACGTAATGCTCACAACTTTCCTCTGGATCTAGCCGCTGTTGAATCTATTTCAATAGGTGGATAA